AAAGAGCACAATTTCAATATAACATTCTAGTTCTCTATTGTGAGAATTTTCATTATTTAATATTATGAAAATAAAGAATATATTAATATAGATATTAATATACAAAATAGAGAAAAGAATATATAGGAAGATATACGTCCCCCCCCTAAGCATCTCATTTCCTCTCCTACAAAAAGGCCTAAAAAACCTATTCCATTTGGGATTCCATCAATTGCCCATTGATCAAATGAATTACTTGTTTCAGCTAATCCTCGTATACCTTTAATCAAGATTATGTTATAATATATGTCTATATAAGCTCGATAAAAAGACCAATTATAGACAATATTAATCGATTGGTCCATAATAATCTTCATATTAGAATTTGTTTTATGATATACATCCTTTGATAAGAAGTAAATAGGTACATAGAAAATACAGGCAATCAATATACCGAAAAATGCTATACCAACTGAGGGGATTACGTCTAGTAAAAATTCGGGCCAATTCTCCGGATGTTTTTTATCAAAAGGGGTCATCGATGAAGTAAACCATTGAGATAATATGTCATAACTCATTCCGCTTCGAAAAAAAGGAACTCCTATCAATCCAATAAAAAGAGTCAATATTCCCAATATAACTAAAGGAAATAGCATTGTCTTGCCCGATTCTTTCGGATATGCAAAGGATTCCTTATGGAAGAAGAAAGGATAAGTGATAACCAAACCTCTGTTCTTTTTATACAATCCTTCCATCTTATTGGAAATTTGAAATGCTTCTTTGGAAAAGAAATTATTACTTCCTATAATTTGATTTGACATAGAATCCGCTCTCGTTCTATTTGATATCCCGGATTCCTCCTCTCCCCACATAGAAGTCGAATATAGTGTAATATGGTTGTTATATGAATTAACTAAATTTACGCGGAAGTCCCCTTCAAAAGTAAGTAAATACATACGAAACATGTAAAAGGCAGTTAATCCTGCTGTGAACCAAGTTATTCCCCCAAAAATGGGAGAATATAACTTACTATCACTAAGAATTTGGTCTTTAGACCAAAAACAAGCAAAAGGTGGAATACCAGAAAGAGAAAGTGTTCCTAAAAGAAAAGTGATTCCCGTAATTGGCATATATTTCCTCAAACCACCCATAAGAGCCATATTCTGACTTTTACTGGGGCAATACCCAACAATGGGTTCCATGGAATGGATGACTGATCCGGATCCTAGGAACAATAATGCCTTGGAATAAGCATGTGTAATCAAATGGAACAGAGCGATTCGATAGGAATCTATCCCTAGAGCTAACATCATGTAACCTAATTGAGACATAGTAGAATAAGCCAAGCCTTTTTTAAGATCTTTTTGAGCGAGAGCCATAGTAGCTCCCAATAAAGCTGTTATTCCACCTATCCAAGAGATAAGATACATTATTAAAGGTAGAGCTTTAAAAAGAGGAAACAATCGAGCTACAAGAAAAATTCCTGCTGCTACCATAGTAGCGGCGTGTATAAGAGCTGAAATAGGAGTAGGCCCTTCCATAGCATCAGGTAACCATACATGAAGTGGAAATTGTGCAGATTTGGCTATTGGACCTAAAAATAAGAGAAAAGCACACGAAGTAACAAAAAACGAACCAACCCCATCAACGGCAGTCAATTCGTTTAATTTGTCAAACAAATATTGAAATTCAAAACTACCTGTTACCCAATAAAAACCTAGAATTCCTAGTAAGAGTCCAAAATCCCCTGCACGATTAGTTATAAATGCTTTTTGACAAGCATTAGCCGCGCTGGGTCGCGTAAACCAGAAACCTATCAATAAATAGGAACACATTCCTACTAATTCCCAAAAAAAATAGATTTGTAATAAATTAGGGCTAATAACTAACCCCAGCATAGAAGCATTGAAAAAATTAAGGTAAGCAAAAAACCTCACATATGTTTTATCGTGCGACATATAAGTATCGCTATAGATCATAACCATGGTTCCAACTGTTGTAACTAAAAGTAACATAATGGAAGTAAGTGGATCAATCAAATAGCCTAACTCTAATGAAAACTTATTATTAATAACCCAGGACCAGAAATACCGATAGATGGGACCACCGGTAATCTGTTGCAAGAACAAATTGAAAGAAAGAAACATAGCTACACTTAACAGAAAAATGCTAATAAGAGCCCATGTACGGCGAACACTCTTAGTTGCTCCTGGAAAAAAAAAGGATCCTAATCCGATTGGTACAGAAGCTGAAAGCGGAAGGAAAGGCACGACCCGAGCATATTTGTATATAAATTCCATAGGAAGATTAAATAATTATTATCAATATTTTGATATTCCACATTCTTGGTTTCCAATCCACTAGACCCTGAAGAGAATAAAATAAAAACGATAGATCATGAATAAAGAAGAACGATAGAATATGGGATGCAATCCTATCGATTTCATATTTCATTTTTACTTTTTTTATCTTTTTTCTGCAAAAGAATTTGCATTGGTCAATACTGATACCAATCAAATATTTGTAAGATGAGCAAGAAGGAACTCTTTTTCAGTTTAGGTACTGAGGTTATGTACACACACATTCTTAATTTAGAATTCAATTTTTTCATTGTATTGTAGATTAATAGTAGTATTAAGAATAGAATTGAATAGAAAATGAAACCAATTCTATATTATTGATATGAGAAATAATTGAATATGTTAAAATGACATAGTTTTCATTTACTCAAAATTCGATATATGTATGTAAGTGTATGTAAGAATTTATTAATTGTTATCAATTTGTATCGTGGATCTCTTCTTATTAGTAAATAGTCTATAATAACAAAATGCAATAAAAATAGGATAGAATATTCTATCCTATTTTTCTCAATAAAATGGAACTAGACTATAAACAATGAATTTAATTGAAAGATATATAAGAAGTTTACAAAATAAAAATAGAGTATAATACAAAAAAACATATATATATGTATATAATATTCAAAAATTTTCTATTTTTTTCTAAATAAAATTGAACTATTAAAAAGATTATGGCTGTACCAAAAAAACGCACTTCTAAATCCAAAAAACAACATCGTAACAAGGTTTGGAGGAAAAAAGCAAATTCGGACGCAAGAAAAGCTCTTTCTTATGTTACGAGTTATTCTTCTTTAAGAGAGTTTTTCTTCGGTGAGAAGGATGGGATGATAATAACGGGACCAAGACCGAACATACCGAGAGAACTACTAATGGGAAAAAAGCCCAAGGGTTTTCTTCCTCCCTTAGTAGATGGAGAAGATTCCGAAAATAATGAATAAATTAGAGGAAATGGTATAACTATAGTACATCCTCCAAGACCCTAGAGAGGAGCAATGGGAATCTCTAGGGTCTCTTGGAGGTACTTGGAAAACTGAAGGGACATGGTTCTAAGGGACATGGTTCTATAATCTACTATAGCTCTTCTCTCTGACCTTTAAATATGGGATTATTAATCATTCCGTCATCCCTTTTTTCCTTTCTCAATGGAAAAGGAGAGTGTATCATTCTTTTTAATAATCCCGGATAAACTCTGACATTAAATCTTGCTGGTATGGTAACTTTATTCTACGAAAGTTGCATTTTATTTCTGCCGAAGAGAAATTCATTCGATCGAAACATATATAGACCATGAACAAAAAGAAATGGATCTCATTCTTTTTTCTTACTCTAAATTAATCAAATAATATTGAACTTCGGAATATTTTTTTATGATCAAAAATTTGTCTGTTCGCCCCTCTTTGATTCCTAGAGAACAAAGAGGATCTGTTGAATCTCAAGTATATTATTTAACCAGTCGAATTCAAAAACTTACTGAACATTTGGACCTGCACGGAAGAGACTACTCGTCCCAAAGAGGTTTGTGGAAAATTGTGGGTAAACGTAAACGACTTCTGATTTATCTGTTCAAAAAAGATAGACTTCGTTACAAACGTTTAATCGATCAATTAGATATTCGTGGACTGCGTTAATTTTGATTTGAATGAAATTTTCATTTTCAAAAATTATGTTTTATTAAATTCCGAATCCTAATGAGTCATTCTTTTTTTTTGTTCTCATTGATTTTTTTAACCGGGAAAGAGTTATGATTATGGTTGCTAGGGAGAAAGACCTCATGATGGTAAGTATGGGTCCTCATCATCCATCAATGCATGGTGTTCTTCGACTTATTGTTACTCTAGATGGTGAAGATGTTATTGATTGTGAACCTATATTAGGTTATTTACATAGAGGTATGGAAAAAATTGCTGAGAACCGAACAATTGTGCAATATCTCCCCTATGTAACACGATGGGATTATTTGGCTACTATGTTCACAGAGGCGGTAACGGTTAATGCACCAGAAAAATTGGAAAATATTCAAATACCTAAAAGGGCTAGCTATATTAGAATGATTATGCTAGAGTTAAGTCGTATAGCTTCTCATTTGTTATGGCTTGGACCTTTCATGGCTGATATTGGTGCGCAGACTCCTTTCTTTTATATTTTAAGAGAGAGGGAAATGATATATGATTTATTTGAAGCTGCCACGGGCATGCGAATGATGCATAATTATTTCCGTATTGGAGGAGTAGCTGTAGATTTACCCTACGGTTGGGTAGATAAATGCTTCGATTTTTGCTATTATTTCTTTCCAAAAGTGACCGAATATGAAAGACTTATTACACGCAATCCTATCTTTTTGAGACGAGTTGAGGGAGTAGGCATTATTAGTAGAGAAGAAGCAATAGATTGGAGTTTATCAGGACCCATGCTACGAGCTTCCGGAATCCAATGGGATCTTCGTAAAGTGGATCATTATGAATGTTATGATGAATTGGATTGGGAAATCCAATGGCAAAAAGAAGGAGATTCATTAGCTCGTTATTTGCTTCGAATCGGAGAAATGAAAGAATCTATAAAAATAATTAGACAGGCCCTAGAAATAATTCCGGGAGGTCCCTATGAGAATTTAGAAGTTCGACGTTTAAATAAGGGAAAAGATTCGAAATGGAACGATTTTGAATCTCGATTTATCAGTAAAAAACCTTCCCCTACTTTTGAGTTATCAAAACAAGAACATTACGTGAGAGTAGAAGCTCCCAAGGGGGAATTAGGAATTTTTTTTATAGGAGATGATAACATTTTTCCCTGGAGATGGAAAATCCGACCACCTGGTTTTATTAATTTGCAGATTCTTCCTCAACTGGTTAAAAGGATGAAATTAGCCGATATCATGACGACTTTGGGTAGTATAGATATCATTATGGGAGAGGTTGATCGTTAAAATGGTGATTAATATAGCAGATCTTGAAGAACAAGCTATCAATTTATTTTCTCGATTGGGATTTTCAAAAGAAATATATAGTCTTATATGGATTCTAATTGAAATAATTATCCTTCTATTGGGAATTACGATAGGAGTATTAGTTATTGTATGGCTCGAAAGAAAAATATCTGCGGGAATACAACAACGCATTGGACCTGAATACGCCGGTCCTTTGGGAATTATTCAAGCTTTGACGGATGGAATAAAACTACTGCTAAAAGAGGATATTATCCCATCTAGGGGGGATATTTGGTTATTTAGTATTGGACCAGCGGTAGTGTTGATACCTATTTTTTTAGGCTATTTAGTAATTCCCTTTGGTCGCCACATTGTTTTAATTGATCTTAGTATAGGCGTTTTTTTTTGGATTGCAATTTCAAGTATTGCTCCCCTTGGACTGCTTATAGCAGGATATGCATCCAATAATAAATATTCTTTTTTAGGTGGTCTCCGAGCTGCTGCTCAAGCTATTAGTTACGAAATTCCTTTAGCTTTATGTGTGTTATCTATATCTCTACGTGTGATTCGTTGGAATATGAGATTCATTTTTCCCTTTTTTAGTTTGAAAATTTTTTAGTTACAAAAAGAGGGAAAAACAGAAGTTAATGGGATGAATATTCCGATCAAAAAACTAGATAGTCATATGGGTGAGATCAAACAGTTTACAAATCTTGCAGTAAGATGATTAAGTCCCATCCCCCATGTATAAGAGTGAGAGCATGCACAATCAGTGAAAACTGTGTGCCCCAGTTCATATATTAGTCATTGGGACCCAATAGCGGGGAGGCAAAGTATAAAAGTATGAAGTTACCGTCATTATATACTCAAAATCGAGCAAAGGTAGATGGTGAGAAACACCAAGATATAAAAAAGATTAGTGAAAAAACAAAAGAAACTGATATCTAGACCAAAGATATTTTCATAGAAATGGGATAACAATAAGGACTTGACATTGGTAGGGATGATCAAGTAGTACTTCCCCAGAACCCCGATCTACAATATGTTTCTATCTACTTCAAAAAATGGCTATCCAGAACGAAGTAATCCTTTAACACAGTTTTCATTTCTCTCGCAAAAAAAAAAGACTGAAGGTTAAGATAGGTTCAAAAGCTCCTATTATTTGTAGCAGACGGAATCTCATTGGTTCAATTTATGTATGATCTGGTGCTTTTTTTTATTGTGTTCTTTATTTCTTAATGACCATTGAGAAGCCGTATGAAATGAAAGTTTCACGTACGGTTTTGGAATAGAGATGAAAACAGTGATGTTTCTGTCGACTATAATTATCGAATAGTTCAAGTACAATTGATATAATTGAAGCACAGTGCAGATATGGTTTTTTAGGATGGAATTTGTGGCGTCAGCCTATAGGGTTTTTAGCTTTTTTCATCTCATCTCTGGCAGAATGTGAAAGATTGCCCTTTGATTTACCAGAAGCGGAAGAAGAATTGGTAGCGGGTTATCAAACTGAATATTCGGGGATCAAATTTGGTTTATTTTACGTTGCTTCTTATCTAAATCTATTAGCTTCTTCATTCTTTGTAACAGTTCTTTACTTGGGCGGGTGGAACTTTTCAATTCCATTCATACCCATTCTGGAACATTTTGAATGGGATTCTATTTCTGGAATTAGCGGGGTCGTTAATATAACAATTGGGATCCTAATTATATTAGCTAAAGCCTATCTGTTCTTATTTATTTCTATCACGGCAAGATGGACCTTGCCTAGGATAAGAATGGACCAATTATTGGATCTTGGGTGGAAATTTCTTTTACCTATTGCTTTGGGTAATTTTTTACTAACAGCCTCTTTCCAACTTATTTTATTATAACTAACTCTTTTTTCTTCGTGAAGAGGTTCTTATCAATTTTGCAATATATCCAAATTTGATAGATCAAATCTATGAAGAGAAAGAAATTTCTATGATTATTTGAGGAGATTTTACACATGTTCTCCATGGTAACTGGGTTTATGAATTATAGTGAACAAGCAATACAGGCTGCGAGATACATTGGGCAAGGTTTTATGGTTACCTTATATCACATGAATCGTTTACCTATTACTATTCAATATCCCTATGAAAAATGGATCCCATCAGAACGATTTCGCGGGAGGATCCACTTTGAATTTGATAAATGTATTGCTTGTGAAGTATGCGTCCGTGTATGCCCGATCAATCTACCTGTTGTGGATTGGAAAGTCGGAATAGATATGGGGAAAAAACGATTGGAAAATTATAGTATTGATTTTGGAATTTGTATCTTTTGTGGAAATTGCGTGGAATATTGCCCCACAAATTGTCTAGCGATGACTGAAGAATATGAACTTTCGACCTATGATCGTCATGAATTAAATTATGATCATATTGCTTTAGGACGTTTACCAATATCCGTTGTTGAAGATTTAACAATTCAAACAATTCCGAGCTAAGCATATTAACTAACTTAGTATGTCTGAAGAAACTATGGACAAATTTTATGATCAAATCATTTCTACGATTATTCAGATTGAGCTCCGATTAAAGAGCATCTAAAAAAAAAAAAAAAGATTTCTCAAATCAGGAATAAATAATTCTATTGACATTCCATTAATAATGTCAGATGTATGATTGATCGAAATCGATTATTGAGCTATAGATTAATTAATCAGTGCCCATATCAAATGAAATTACAAATCCAGTATAGTATATAGGTAAATGGGCTAACTTTTTATTTAGTGAATGGGAGGAAATAATATTCAAAGTTATTGTACACATAATGAATCGACCTGAATCTATATCTGATATTCTTTTGTTGGCTCCTCTAACGCTAAGTCTTCTATTAGGAGGTATAGGAGTAGTATTACTTACTAATATAATTTATTCCGCTCTTTCATTGGGGTTAGTTCTAATTTGTATATCTTTTTTCTATATTATACTGAACGCGGATTTCGTAGCTGTTGCACAAATCCTGATCTACATAGGAGCTGTTAATATTTTGATTCTATTTGCTGTGATGTTGATAAATAATCCAAAATATCCCAATTATGCCGCTCCCTGGACTATCGGAGATAGCATTACTTCAATAGTTTGTACAAGTCTTTTTTGTTCACTAATTACTATTATCTTGAACATATCATGGTTCGGAATATTTCTGACTCAAAAATCAGATCAAATGTTAGAACGAGATTTAACGAACAATATTCAACGTATTGGGGCTCATTTATCCACTGATTTTTTCCTTCCATTCGAACTTATTTCTCTAATTCTTCTAATTGCTCTTATAGGAGCCATTACTATAGCTCGTCGAGAAGAAACAGTTTGAAAATGAAAGCTCTCGTGCGGCATAAATACGCTGTTTTATCTTCATAGATCGTGTCATGTAAATTAGAAACTACCACTTTTGTTTGTATCTGAAGAGATCAAGGTATGAAGAATTCCTCTATTATGCTCGAACATGCGCTTCTTTTAGGTGCTTATTTATTCTCTATCGGTATTTATGGGCTAGTAACAAGTCGAAACATGGTTAAAGCACTTATGTGTCTTGAGCTAATACTCAATGCAGTTAATTTAAACCTAGTAACATTCTCCTATTTTTTTGATAGTAGGCAAGTAAAGGGAGATATCTTTTCGATCTTTATTATAGCTATTGCTGCTGCTGAAGCAGCTATTGGATTAGCTATTGTTCTGGCAATATATCGTAACAGAAAATCAACTCGTATCGATCAATTTAATTTGTCAAAATGGTAATAAAGATCTCTTTCCATATGAAAAATAATTTGTATATCTATTTCTATTCAAATAGATACTAGGTTTGTCTCCCTAAAAATAGATCTAAATCCTTTATTTATAGTTTATAGAGGGATTTTTTTCTAAAATCAATCAAGAGCATAATTCATTTTTTAACTCATTATCCAAATGATCTGTTTAAGACCAGATTGGGTAAAATGTTTTATAAAGCAAAAAGATAGAATCCGAATCTATTCATTATATCACCGATAATACAATTATTGATTTGCTTGATATTCATAATATGTCATCACTGGCCATATATTAAAAAAATCTTATTCAATGAAACACTTTTTCTACTAATGGAGTTCTTAGATTCAATGGCACATTCAGTCAAAATTTATGATACATGTATTGGTTGTACCCAGTGTGTACGAGCGTGTCCCACAGATGTATTAGAAATGATACCTTGGGAAGGATGTAAAGCTAAGCAAATTGCTTCTGCTCCAAGAACAGAAGACTGCGTAGGTTGTAAGAGGTGTGAATCGGCTTGTCCAACGGATTTTTTAAGTGTACGTGTTTATTTATGGCATGAAACAACGCGCAGTATGGGTCTAGCTTACTGATCCATCAAAAAAGAAAAAGAGTTAGTCCCATACATATTTTTCATTCTCCTTTTCCTCTTTCACTGATCAAAACCCATATTCGACCCAAAAATGAAGGCATGGGTTTTGATATAGAAAGTCTCTTTTCTCTTCATTATGAGTAATTTACCTTGGTTAACAATAATTGTTATTTTGCCCATATCTGCGGGGTTATTAATCCCTTTATTTCCCCATAAAGGAAATAAAATGATTCGATGGTATACCCTAGGTATTTGCTTATTAGATCTTCTTTTAATGACCTATATATTCCGTTATCATTATCATTTTGATAATTCATTAATCCAATTGGAAGAGGATTATAACTGGATAAGCCTTATTCATTTTCATTGGAAACTGGGAATTGATGGATTTTCCATTGGGCTTATTTTATTAACGGGATTTATAACTACTTTAGCTACTTTAGCTGCTTGGCCAGTTACTCGAAATCCGCGATTATTCTATTTCTTGATGTTGGCAATGTACAGCGGACAATTGGGATTATTTGCTTCTCGAGATATTCTTCTTTTCTTTCTCATGTGGGAGTTGGAACTAATTCCTGTGTACTTACTTTTATGCATGTGGGGGGGAAAAAGACGTCTCTATTCAGCCACAAAATTTCTTTTGTATACTGCGGGTGGTTCCATTTTTATTTTAATGGGAGCTTTAAGTATGGGTCTCTATGGATCTCATGGACCAGCATTCGATTTCGAATTATTAGCTAAAAAAGATTATCCCATCACACTTGAAATGCTATTCTATTTAGGGTTTTTGATCGCTTATGCAATAAAATTACCAATCTTCCCTTTACATACCTGGTTACCGGATACTCATGGGGAAGCACATTATAGTACATGTATGCTTTTGGCCGGAGTTCTATTGAAAATGGGAGGATATGGGTTGATTCGGATCAATATGGAATTGTTACCTCATGCTCATTCTTTGTTTTCACCGTGGTTGATTATCATAGGAGCAGTGCAAATTATCTATGCAGCTCTAACTTCTATGGGTCAACGCAATTTGAAAAGAAGGATAGCCTATTCATCAATATCTCATATGGGTTTTGTAATTATAGGAATTGGTTCCATGACGTATACAGGTCTCAATGGAGCCATTTTGCAAATGATTTCTCATGGATTAATTGGCGCTGCACTTTTTTTCTTAGTAGGAACAAGTTATGATAGGATACGTACTCTTTTTCTTGATGAAATGGGAGGAATCGCTATATCAATTCCTAAAATCTTTACTATGTTCAGTAGCTTTTCAATGGCTTCTCTTGCATTGCCAGGAATGAGTGGTTTTGTAGCAGAATTTATGATATTTTTGGGCATAATTACTAATCATAATTATTCTTCGACCTTTCGGATCATTATTACTGCAATAGCGGCAATTGGAATGATCTTAACTCCCATTTATTTGTTATCCATGTTACGTCGAATGTTTTATGGATATAAGGTTTTTAATATCCCGAATCCTTATTTTCAAGATTCGGGACCACGCGAACTTTTTATTTTGATCTGTCTCTTTCTACCAATCATAGGTATTGGTCTTTACCCCGATCTAGTCCTATTTTTATATAGTGCTAAGGTGGAAGCTATTTTTTCTCAATCTTTCTATTTATCAAAATCATTTTTTTAATAGAATATTCCAGAAGAATTGGAAACTATAACTATATAATAGTTTCTAGTTATTTCTATCTTTATGAGAAGAAATTAATACGAATGAAATAGAGAAAATCGCTCTCTAGTTCGAGTTATTTCAAGTAGTTTTTATCCCCTTTGAAATAACTTGGACGAACTCCCTATCAATTCAATAACATAGAATTACTGATGACTATTCGTAAATAATCAATATTGTTTTATATTCTATTGAAATAAATATTAAATAAGAATAAGGTATCCTTTTTCATACTTATACAAATTTCATACTTATACAAAGTGTGTATGCCAGAAACCAGATTTGAACTGGTGACACAAGGATTTTCAGTCCTCTGCTCTACCAACTGAGCTATCCCGGCTGTTCCCCTGTGCATCATACTAGCACAGTAACCAAACTCCTGTCAACTAGCAAAAAGGGTAAAAGACAGCATTTGAACGAGTAGAAGCAACGATACAACTAAAAACATCATTTATACAATTAAATAATACACAATATATATATTGTGTATTATTTGTGTATGTTATATACAGTTATATACATAGATGTATATAGAAGAGAAGCAGACATTGGTCATACAATTAAAACTTCTTATGTTCTAAGACACTTAACAAATCGAAAATAAAACAGATAACCTGGGGATAGAGGGACTCGAACCCTCACGATCTATAAAACCAACGGATTTTCCTCCTACTCCAATTTTCATTGTTGTTGACATTGACATGTAGAATTGGGCTCTATCTTTATCCTCGTACAATTAATTACTTCCAAAAATGGATTGTATCCAATCCAAATTATGTTGATTCGTTAGAATAGCTTCCGTTGAGTCTCTGCACCTATCCCGTTCTCGGAAAGGAAACTATTGTCTCTAGAAATCGGATTTGGCTCAGGATTGCCCATTCAAAATATCCCAGGGTTCCCTGGATTTGGATGCTATCACTTGGTAAGTTTCCATACCAAGGCTCAAAAAATTTAAGTCCGTAGCGTCTACCGATTCCGCCATATCCCCTTCTTGTAGAACGAAATCATAAAACAATAATTGCATCCCATCAATTATTTCATTTGCATGAGCATTATATTCTTTCTGCATTTTTGATGCAATGTTGTTATCGTCCCATCCTACACCGCAAAAATATCCCTTTCTCTATTTAGAATCTTATCGAAATCATATTTCCCTTCTATAAGTCTTTTTTCAATTCAATAATACTGTTCCACCTGGGACGGAAGGATTCGAACCTTCGAAATAACAGGACCAAAACCTGCTGCCTTACCGCTTGGCCACGCCCCATTATTGTTTTATAATAATCCATTAAGATAAATTGATGCAATGTTTCATTTGAGTCTGAATTGCATTATTCTATTATAATTCGATTCGTATAATTCTAGCGATTTCGAAGAGATCTTTTCAGCCAATAAGCATGTGATACTGCATGCATATGAGCCTGCTTAGCTCAGAGGTGAGAGCGTCGCACTTGTAATGCGATGGTCATCGGTTCGATCCCGATAGCTGGCTCGTTCTTATTCTTTCCACTTCTTACCATTATCAACCATAGATCGTTAAAATCTATGAAATAAGGAAAAGACTCTTACTTTTCGTATCGTCGGTCCGCCGGGTCTGTCGTGGCATGATTCGTTTCAACTAGAAACGCAATGATTGAAACATATCTTTTTTTTTCTCTCTACAATATTTTGATTTTCAAATTGAAGAGAATTTGTTTCTCTCTCCGTATAGAAAATCATTCCAATATTCGTGCTGTTTATATTATTCTTCTTTCCAACATTAATTTATGTCATTTCTTGAAATAAGGAGTTTTTTATGTCCCGTTATCGCGGACCTCGTTTAAAAATAATAAATCGTCTCAAAACTTTACCAGGACTAAGTAAGAAAACACCCAACAGAATTCAAAAGCCTATAAAAAAAAAACATTCTAAACCTCTTAAATCTTCTAAATATCCTGTACGTCTAAAAGAAAAACAAAGATTACGTTTTCATTATGGACTTCCAGAGCGCCAATTACTTCAATATGTTCGTATTGCTAGAAGAGCCAAGGGATCAACAGGTCAGGTTCTATTACAATTACTGGAAATGCGCTTGGATAATATCCTTTTTCGATTGGGTATGGCGCTTACTATTCCTGAAGCCAGACAATTAGTCAACCATAGGCATATCCTGGTCAATGGTCGTATAGTAGATATACCAAGTTACCGTTGCAAACCCCAAGATTTAATTTCTATAAAAGAGAAACAAGGATTGAGAAATATAATGAAGAAAAATATAGAGATTTTTCAAAAGGATAAAATGAGGGTGCCCCCCCATTTAAATCGGATTAAACAAAAGTCACAATATAGTGGATTAGTAAAAAAAATAATAGATAATAAGCGTATCGGTTTGAAGATTAATGAATTATTGGTCGTAGAATACTATTCCCGTCGAGTTTAAATTATTCCCAATTTAAAGGGAATGAAAAGAAAGGATTTCTGCACATTTGTTCCTCTGTATGTTACATGACAATGTCATTGTCATTGAATAAATATTTCTTTTTTTCAATATTTTTTTCTCTACCCCGAAATGGAAGGAGATTGTGGGAAAATGAAACCATCCTATCGGGTTTAGATTAATGATAAAACGATGCAAAAAAGAATACAAATATACGGAAAGAGAGGGATTCGAACCCCCGGTAAACAGAAGCCTACATAGCAGTTCCAATGCTACGCCTTGAACCGCTCAGCCATCTTTCCTACACCTTTAATTTGTCGACAAAATGAAAACAACAAGTTTTTTTTTCTAATTCATGCCCAAAAATGAGATAACTGACTTTTGCATAAGTCAAGTCTTTTTGAATAAAGACAGACAGAAGAGTATTTACCAAAGTTGCTTTTCTTCTTATTTCAAGATATTTTCTTTCATCAATCTAATATTATTCTTTTAGAATATTAGGATTTTTATTGCCCGATCCAATTGTGAAATTAAGCCAGATCTATTGATAGATTCTATAATAATTATAGAATAATTTCCTATAATTAGTGAAAATAATTCTTCGATCGGTAAGTCAATTAATGGTACAAATTGCATCATAATGACACAAATTCTATCATAATTATATGCTCTGCTCAATAGATTCTATACTTACTATAATAAGTATGCACAAACACAATCAATCATCATTTTTTCATTTTATGCCAATTTGCGGTTTACTTACTCGTTTGATCGTTGGGGTCGTGAGCAACCGAGCGCGAAACAGAAACATTTTCTCAAATTTTTTTTATTGATTGCTATCAATTTAATCCACTCTTTCAAATATTCCCAATTTTTCTTTATTCAGTTTACATTTTTGCGATCGTAAGGAAATTTATTATGCTATTGTGCATTGGCAAATAATTTTGTTCATGGAATCATTTCCGTATGGGGAATGAAAGAAATTATCAAATTTATAAATTGACTATGCCTAGATCTCAGAGAAATGACAATTTTATCGACAAGACTTTCACAATTGTAGCGGATATATTATTGCGGATAATCCCAATGGCTTCAGGGGAGAAAAAGGCATTTACCTATTACAGAGATGGTGTGATTTGATTTTTTTTCTTTCTACTTTTTTTGATATTCTATTTATTAAAAGTGAAAACTGACGTTTAGTGAAGGTGAGTTTTAGAAATAGAACAATTCTTTCTGTCGTGTATCCCCGATTTACGCAGCCTTAGATGCTTTGATCTTCTGAGATTCTAGTATTAAGCGAAAGGTTATATCTATTACATAGATGTTAATGGTCAAATCTATATGATAGGTGTGCATAAGGGAAAAAGCACTACGCGTTAAAATCGACAACACAAATGCTTCGTTATAATAAAGAAATAAGACTATATAATACATTTTTTTCTTTTTATTAAGGGCTAGTTAGAATGGTTGAGGCAACAAACATCCATCTCGTTTGTATTTCGGATACCGCTAGAACCATCGGAGACTGTTGGAGTGAATAATTCCCGTACAAATACAATGCGTTAAGGACAAAGAAATTGTTAGAGGTTATGTTTGTAGTGCTAAGCTAAAATACTTTATTATTTAGAATATAATAATAAAAAAATCTTTGCAAGAAGGATAGCTAGAGATTCATTGGAAATACACTAGTTCCTGCTAATTCATAATCATAAGGAAAATCTTTTTTCGTGTCAATTGATTACTTTCCTTATTCTGTATTAAAAAAGGAGGAGCCGTATGAGGTTCAATTTTCATGTACGGTTTTGAAGCGGAGATCATTTCAATTGAATGAACGACCGTAACGAATGTCAGCTCAATCGGAAGGGGAATATGCGGAAGCTTTACAAAATTATTATGAAGCCATGCGACCGGAAATTGACCCCTATGACCGAAGTTATATATTGTATAATATAGGTCTTATCCACACAAGTAATGGGGAACATACTAAGGCTTTAGAATATTATTTTCAGGCATTAGAACGAAACCCGTCTTTACCACAAGCTCTTAATAACACGGCCTTGATCTGTCATTACGTGCGGCTATCTGTACTATAGAATGAATTCGTTTAGTACGGAAAAGAAAAGAGGCTTTCTACATATGCACCGTCCAAAACAACGGTTTTCTATCAGCTGTAGTCAAAAGAATACCCCTCATAGGAGCCCAAATATGAATGGTTAAATATAGCCTGGATAGTCCATGGATAAAATAAAATCAATTCAATTGATGGAGAAAGCACCATAAAGATCAATTATTGAAAGTTCGGGCTGATACGATCAAATCTGCTCATGGGCAAAAATATAGGAATCTATTTATGTAGTAGAGTTGATTTACTAGGTTATTGAGCAGCGGTGTAGCATCAGATCCTAAAGACGTGAAGTAATACTTTCCTACCAGGAAAGTATTACTTCAAAAATTTCTATATAGAGATAGTTACCTCTTAAAAAGATTTTTATCTCGATAATCTGAAGTAGACCTTTTTATTTCTAATACTTCATCTTTTTACGGTGGGAGAAAGGAGAAAACTTAATCATTTATCGAAAGTGAAGTTTGAAACTCATGTCATTGACCCATTCTGTTCTTTCGATTAAGCTGAACGTATTTACCTACCCTATTTTGGAAGTTTGGGTACAAGGACTAAAGAATAGTTAATTGAGCCGTATGAGGTAGGAAACTCTCAAGTACGGTTCTAAGGGAAGAAAACTTTTAGAAGTTACTCTATCCCGACCGAGGAGAACAGGCCATTCAACAGGGAGATCCTGAAATTGCGGAAGCTTGGTTTAATCAAGCTGCTGAATATTGGAAGCAAGCTATAGCACTTGCTCCAAGCAATTATATCGAAGCACAAAATCGGTTAAAGATTACAGGACGTTTTCGAGAATGAAAATCTCCCGATTCCTATAGTTAAGATGATGAAATTTATCATGCTATTCGAACGAATTAGCTTCTCTTATTGCATAATCATTATGAAAAAATAGAAAATAGAACAAAGAATACAATCTATGGATTGTTAAAAAAATTTTTTTAATATGAGTATTTATCGTGCATAAATAGAATTTATGAAAGATTCATCAATTCAAAGTTCTTTTGAATCATAAAAGTGATCTATAAATATGGGTCCAGAGATATGCATAAATAAATCTGGATATGAAAATAATGATTGTATCATATTTATATATCTTATCATATCTATCTTACCACTGGGCGAGAAAGTTTTATATCTCGTAACGGTCCATTAAGCACCTATCGGATATGTCATAATAAATTTGAAGATCTGCCTCAAATCGACTTCCGTATCATAGTCGCTCCAGCTCTAAACTGGGAAATAAAGAGAGGGACGAGTTTAGAATATATAGTCATTTTTTCTTTTTTTTTTTCAAAAATTCGGCGGGTTTTTTCTCATGTCTCGTCTGGAAAGAGGAGAACTCAATGACCATTCGTTCACCGGAAGAAGTAAAGATCATAGTGGAGAGGGATCCTGTTAAAACCTCATTTGAAAAATGGGCTAAACCTGGTCATTTCTCAAAGACACTAGCTAAGGGACCCAATACTACCACCTGGATCTGGAACCTACATGCTGATGCTCATGATTTTGATAGCCATACCAATGATTTGGAAGAGATCTCTCGCAAAGTATTTAGTGCTCATTTTGGTCAATTAGCCATCATATTTATTTGGCTAAGTGGGATGTACTTTCACGGTGCTCGTTTCTCCAATTATGAAGCATGGTTAGGCGATCCTACTCACATTAAACCCAGTGCTCAGGTAGTTTGGCCGATAGTAGGCCAAGAAATTTTGAATGGAGATGTGGGTGGAGGTTTTCGAGGAATACAAATCACCTCTGGGTTCTTCCAAATTTGGCGAGCATCCGGAATAACTAGTGAATTGCAACTTTACTGCACCGCAATTGGTGCATTGATTTTTGCAGCGTTAATGCTTTTTGCTGGTTGGTTCCATTATCACAAAGCTGCTCCAAAATTGGCTTGGTTTCAAGATGTAGAATCCATGTTGAACCACCATTTAGCAGGGTTACTAGGACTTGGCTCTCTATCTTGGGCAGGACACCAAATACACGTTTCTTTACCTATTAATCAACTCTTAGATGCTGGAGTGGACCCTAAAGAGATACCGCTTCCTCATGAATTTATTTTAAATCGTGAGCTTTTAGCTCAACTTTATCCCAGTTTCGCTGAGGGATTGACCCCATTTTTCACTCTGAATTGGTCGAAATATTCAGAATTTTTGACTTTTCGTGGAGGACTCAACCCAGTAACGGGGGGTCTGTGGCTGACCGATACTGCACACCACCATTTGGCTATTGCAGTTCTTTTTCTAATTGCTGGTCATATGTATAAAACCAATTGGGTTATTGGTCATAACCTCAAGGATATTTTGGAGGCTCATAAAGGTCCATTTACAGGGGAAGGACATAGAGGTCTTTACGAGATCTTAACTACTTCATGGCATGCTCAATTAGCTCTTAACCTAGCTATGTTAGGATCTTTAACTATTGTCGTAGCTCATCATATGTATTCTATGCCTCCCTATCCATATCTAGCTACTGACTATGGTACCCAACTATCTCTGTTCACGCACCATATGTGGATTGGTGGATTTCTCATAGTTGGCGCTGCTGCACATGCAGCTATTTTTATGGTAAGAGACTATGATCCGACTACTCAGTACAACAATCTTTTAGACCGTGTTCTGAGACATCGTGATGCAATTGTATCACACCTCAACTGGGTATGTATTTTCTTAGGTTTCCATAGTTTTGGTCTATATATTCATAATGATACTATGAGTGCTTTAGGACGTTCTAAAGATATGTTTTCAGATACTGCTATCCAATTACAACCTATCTTTGCTCAATGGATACAAAACACTCATGCTTTAGCACCCAGTTTGACAGCTCCTGATGCAACAGCAAGTACCAGCTTAACCTGGGGAGGTGGTGATTTGATAGCAGTAGGTGCCAAAGTGGCCTTGTTGCCTATTCCATTAGGAACTGCGGATTTTCTAGTGCACCATATTCATGCATTTACTATCCATGTGACTGTATTAATATTACTTAAAGGTGTTTTATTTGCTCGCAGTTCTCGTTTAATACCCGATAAAGCGAATCTTGGTTTTCGTTTTCCTTGCGATGGGCCTGGTAGAGGAGGAACATGCCAAGTATCTGCCTGGGATCATGTCTTCTTAGGGTTATTCTGGATGTACAATGCAATTTCGGTAGTAATATTTCATTTTAGTTGGAAAATGCAGTCCGATGTTTGGGGTAGTATAAGTGATCAGGGAGTGGTAACTCATATTACAGGAGGAAACTTTGCGCAGAGTTCCGTTACAATTAACGGGTGGCTCCGTGACTTTCTATGGGCACAAGCTTCTCAAGTAATCCAATCTTACGGTTCTTCATTATCTGCATATGGTCTTTTATTTTTAGGTGCTCATTTCGTTTGGGCCTTTAGTTTAATGTTCCTATTTAGTGGCCGTGGATATTGGCAAGAACTTATTGAATCTATTGTTTGGGCCCATAATAAATTAAAAGTTGCTCCTGCTATCCAGCCAAGAGCCTTGAGTATTGTTCAAGGACGCGCTGTAGGAGTAGCTCATTACCTTCTGGGTGGAATTGTCACAACATGGGCGTTCTTCCTAGCAAGAATTATTGCAGTAGGATAATGGCTAGGAGGATAAAGCATTATGGCATCAAGATTTCCAAAGTTCAGCCAAGGCTTGGCCCAGGACCCAACTACTCGTCGTATTTGGTTTGGTATTGCTACTGCACATGACTTTGAGAGTCATGATGATATTACCGAAGAGCGCCTTTATCAAAAGATTTTTGCTTCTCACTTTGGTCAGTTAGCTATCATTTTTCTGTGGACCTCTGGTAATTTGTTCCACGTAGCTTGGCAAGGCAATTTCGAAGCATGGGTCCACGACCCCTTACATATAAGACCTATTGCTCATGCAATTTGGGATCCTCATTTTGGTCAACCGGCCGTAGAAGCCTTTACCCGAGGAGGTGCTCCCGGTCCAGTCAATATTGCTTATTCCGGTGTTTATCAGTGGTGGTATACAATTGGTTTACGCACTAATGAAGATCTTTATACTGGAGCTCTTTTCTTGCTATTTCTTTCTGCTCTCTTTTTAATAGCGGGTTGGTTGCATCTACAACCTCAATGGAAACCAAGTGTTTCATGGTTTAAAAATGCCGAGTCTCGTCTAAATCATCATTTATCAGGGCTCTTCGGAGTCAGTTCTTTGGCTTGGACGGGGCATTTAGTTCATGTGGCTATTCCTGAATCAAGAGGAGAGCACATAAGGTGGGATAATTTTTTAGATATAGTACCACATCCCCAAGGATTGGAACCACTTTTTACAGGTCAGTGGAATCTTTATGCTCAAAATCCTGATTCCAGCAGTCATTTATTTGGTACCGCTAAAGGGGCGGGAACTGCTATTCTAACTCTTCTCGGGGGATTCCATCCACAAACTCAAAGTTTGTGGCTAACTGATATCGCGCATCATCATTTAGCTATTGCATTTGTGTTTTTCATTGCTGGTCATATGTATAGAACCAACTTTGGGATTGGACACAGCATAAAAGATATTTTAGAAGCACATGTTCCTCCGGGAGGCTTATTAGGACGCGGGCATAAGGGTCTTTACAACACAATCAATAACTCTCTTCACTTTCAATTAGGTCTTGCTCTAGCTTCTTTGGGAGTTGTTACTTCTTTAGTAGCTCAACACATGTATTCTTTGCCTGCCTATGCATTCATAGCACAAGATTTTACTACTCAAGCTGCTTTGTATACTCATCATCAATACATTGCCGGATTCATTATGACGGGGGCATTTGCTCATGGAGCTATATTTCTCATTAGAGATTATAATCCAGAACAAAATAAGGATAATGTATTGGCGAGAATGTTGGAGCATAAGGAAGCCATAATATCTCATTTGAGTTGGGTTAGTCTATTCCTAGGTTTTCATACCTTGGGACTTTATGTTCATAACGATGTTATGCTCGCTTTTGGTACTCCAGAAAAGCAAATCTTGATTGAGCCTATATTTGCTCAATGGATACAATCTGCTCATGGTAAGACCTTATATGGCTTTGATGTGCTCTTATCTTCAGCAAATGATCCAGCATTCAATGCCGGAAAAAGCTTATGGTTACCCGGTTGGTTGAATGCTATTAACGATAATAAAAATTCGCTCTTCTTAACAATTGGTCCCGGAGACTTTTTGGTTCATCATGCTATTGCTCTAGGTTTGCATACGACTACGTTGATTTTAGTAAAAGGTGCTTTAGATGCGCGCGGTTCTAAGCTAATGCCTGATAAGAAAGATTTTGGTTATAGTTTTCCTTGCGATGGTCCGGGACGGGGCGGTACTTGCGATATTTCGGCCTGGGATGCTTTTTATTTAGCAGTTTTCTGGATGTTGAATACCATTGGATGGGTTACTTTCTATTGGCATTGGAAACATATAACCTTATGGCAGGGAAATGTAGCCCAATTTAATGAGTCTTCCACTTATTTAATGGGGTGGTTAAGAGATTATCTTTGGTTAAATTCTTCACAACTAATTAATGGATACAATCCTTTTGGTATGAACAGTTTATCTGTTTGGGCGTGGATGTTCTTATTTGGACATCTTGTTTGGGCTACTGGATTTATGTTTCTTATTTCTTGGCGTGGATATTGGCAAGAACTGATTGAAACTCTTGCATGGGCTCATGAACGCACACCTCTGGCTAATTTAGTTCGATGGAGAGATAAGCCGGTAGCTCTTTCCATTGTTCAAGCACGATTAGTTGGATTAGCTCACTTTTCTGTAGGCTATATATTCACCTATGCAGCTTTCTTAATCGCCTCTACATCAGGTAAATTCGGTTAATTCTTTTTATTTTATACACAGTTTTTAGATTTTGAAATCTAATCTCTGTGTATAAAAAGAAGGAGTAATCCACGTAATACTTCTCCATCTCAAATTTGATCTATATTCTTTATATAAAGTAGCTGAATCATTATGGCAAGAAAAAGTCTCATTCAAAGAGAGAAAAAGAAACAAAGATTGGAAAGGAAATATAATTTGCTTCGCCAATCTTTGAAAAAAGAGATGAGCGAAGTCTCATCACTGGATGAAAAATTGGAAATTTATAGAAAATTACAATCTCTACCGCGTAATAGTGCACCTACGCGTCTCCGCCGACGTTGTTTGAAGACTGGAAGACCCCGAGCCAATTATAGAGACTTTGAATTATCCGGATATATAATCCGTGAAATGGCTCACGCATGTTTGTTGGCTGGGGTAACAAAATCGAGTTGGTAGGGTAAAGAAAAGAATTATTTTCAAGTTATTGTTATGATAGAAAAGTCCCTCCCTATATAAGGGAGGGAAAATAGCATACCCAAGGGATTGCTCGATGTACCCATTTTAATGGTATTATAAGAAAGGTTAATATGAAGGGATAACGCGGAGTAGAGCAGTTTGGTAGCTCGCAAGGCTCATAACCTTGAAGTCATGGGTTCAAATCCCATCTCCGCAAAGACACAATAAATTTCATATATCTTGGCTGTATCGTATAAATACGATACAAATACGACTAAACCAATACAATAACTTTCTATTCTACAGATAGGCGGGTAGCGGGAATCGAACCCGCATCTTCTCCTTGGCAAGGAGAAATTCTACCATTCAACCATACCCGCATTTGACTCGTTATATGGGTATAATATATACCCATATATTACCATTCTATGGAGGTCCATTTTTCTATTTCAATAGACAATTATCAATCATTATTAATAAATAACCTCTCCCTTGAGCACTTTTATTACCTGGTTTTTTATTTATCGCAAATTCAATTCCTTTGCGAATTAATTTAGGCCCAGGGGGAGGAAGGAAGATCAATATATCTTAAGATATGAAAGAATTTAGAATACCTACTAAAAAGACTAATCCAATCCATAATGATACACCTGAAAATAGTACATTTTTTTTACTTGACCAGCCATTAGGAGAGGCAAGTGCGACAGGTACACCAATCACTAGTAGAATTGAAATTGCAATTAATGCAAACAAAGACGATTGGAACGCAATAGTCATGATTGTAATCTTAAAAGCTTCCAACAGATTCAAAAGGCTATACCATTCGATCCCTATCCGGTCTTTTTAATTAAAATGCACTACGGATTTTTATTTGATCATAAATGAATCGAAATTTTCAAATTCCGAGTATAAAGAGAGTAATAAGCAAATTTTCTTTTTATCATCATAATAGTTAGTTATATATAACTATTATAACTATAGACAGATATTATCTGTCGGGATAAAATGAGTTATGCTCATTGGGGAGAGATGGCCGAGTGGTTGATGGCTCTGGTCTTGAAAACCGGTATAGTGAAAAACTATCGAGGGTTCGAATCCCTCTCTCTCCTTTTGTTGATCGAACAATTGAACCTAGCTTATGAAAAAAAAGTCCTAGATAGAACTTAGTTCAGTACAAATAAAGAATGCTCGGCTATATATAGTGTAGCCGAGCAACAAGGATTCAGTTGGAAGAATAATGGCAAAGGATATAACTATCCTTCTAATAATCTAAAAATACAATTAGATATTTATAGTTTTATCTCTGGTTTAATTAAGAGGGGTCATGGAAAGAACAGGTTCAAAATCACGATCAATTCCTTTCTCAAATCCTGCTGCAGCTGCACGAGCTCTTCCTGCATGCCACAAATGACCTACGAAAAAGAAAAATCCTAGAACAAAATGAGAAGTGGCTAACCAACTTCGAGGTGAGACATAATTGACCGCATTAATTTCGGTAGCTACACCACCCACAGAATTTAAAGAACCTAAAGGAGCATGAGTCATATATTCTGCTGAACGTCGTTCTTGCCAAGGTTGTATGTCTTTTTTCAGCTTACTCAGGTCCAAACCATTAGGACCTCTTAAAGGTTCCAACCAGGGAGCACGAAGATCCCAAAAACGCATCGTTTCCCCTCCAAAAATAATTTCTCCAGTAGGAGAACGCATAAGATATTTACCTAAACCAGTGGGCCCTTGGGCAGACCCCACACTAGCTCCAAGACGCTGGTCTCTAACTAGAAAAGTAAATGCTTGTGCTTGAGAGGCCTCTGGGCCGGTAGGTCCATAGAATTCACTGGGATAAGCTGTATTGTTAAACCAAACAAAACAACAAGCAATGACACCAAAGACAGAGAGAGCTGCCAAACTATAAGATAAGTAAGCTTCTCCGGACCATACAAACGCACGGCGAGCCCACGCAAAAGGTTTTGTTAAGATGTGCCAGATACCACCGAAGATACAAATGGAACCTAACCACACATGTCCTCCAATTAGATCTTCTAGATTGTCCACACTAACAATCCATCCCTCCCCTCCAAAAGGGGATTTTAGTAAATAACCAAATATAGTACTTGGGTTAAGCGTAAGGTTCGTAATTTTTCTTATATCTCCACCGCCGGGAGCCCAGGTATCATATATGCCACCAAAATACAAAGCCTTAAACACTAGGAGAAAAGCACCAACACCTAGCAAGATTAGGTGAATACCTAAAATTGTGGTCATTTTGTTCCTATCTTTCCATACATAACCAAAAAATGGAAAAGATTCTTCTAAAGTTTCGGGTCCAATTAGTGCGTGATAAATACCACCGAAGCCTAAAACTGCAGAAGAAATTAAGTGAAGTACCCCGGATACAAAATAGGGAAAAGTGTCCACAATTTCCCCACCAGGACCGACTCCCCATCCTAGAGTAGCTAGATGGGGAAGTAAAATCAATCCTTGTTCATACATAGGTTTTTCTGGTACAAAATGAGCCACCTCAAATAAATTCATTGCTCCAGCCCAGAATACAATTAATCCGGCATGAGCCACATGAGCTCCAAGTAATTTGCCTGACAAATTAATAAGTCGAGCATTACCAGCCCACCAAGCGAAACCAGTGGTTTCTTGGTCACGACCAGCTAAAGTTAGAGTTCCATTAAAGAGCGTTTCCACGGGGTAGAACCTCCTCAGGGAATATAAGATTTTCATGAGGCTGATCCTGAGCCGCCATCCAAGCACGAATACCTTCGTTCAAAAGAATATTTTTTGTATAAAAAGTCTCAAATTCAGGATCTTCTGCTGCACGAATCTCCTGGGAAACAAAATCATAAGCACGTAAGTTTAGAGCTAGGCCAACTACTCCAATGGCACTCATCCATAAACCGGTCACCGGCACAAATAACATGAAGAAATGTAACCAACGTTTATTGGAAAAAGCAACCCCAAAAATTTGGGACCAGAAACGGTTCGCAGTGACCATAGAATAAGTCTCTTCGGCTTGAGTTGGGTTAAAAGCACGGAATGTATTTGCACCATCACCGTCTTCAAATAAAGTATTTTCTACGGTAGCACCGTGAATAGCACATAGAAGAGCAGCACCCAATACTCCGGCAACTCCCATCATATGAAATGGATTCAAGGTCCAATTATGAAAACCTTGAAAAAAGAGGATAAATCGGAAAATAGCTGCTACGCCAAAACTAGGCGCAAAAAACCAACCAGATTGACCTAATGGATAGATCAAGAATACGGAAACAAAAACAGCAATCGGAGCAGAGAACGCAATTGCATTATAAGGTCGTAATTGCACAGATCGAGCAAGTTCAAATTGGCGTAACATAAAGCCTATTAGACCAAAAGCACCATGAAGAGCAACGAAAGTCCATAGACCACCTAGCTGACACCAGCGAGTAAAATCTCCTTGTGCTTCAGGACCCCATAATAGCAGCAAAGAATGTGCCAAACTATTAGCAGGCGTAGAAACTGCAGCAGTTAAAAAATTACAACCTTCCAAATAGGAGCTGGCCAATCCGTGAGTATACCACGAAGTCACAAAAGTTGTGCCCGTGAACCATCCGCCTAGTGCAAAATAAGCACAAGGAAAAAGCAATAAACCGGACCAACCCACAAAAACAAAACGGTCTCTGCGTAGCCAGTCATCCATAATATCAAATAAAGTTTGTTCCTCTTTGGAAGACTTTCCAAGAGCTATAGTCATAGTAATCCTCCTATTTCACTATTTCAACCTTTTCCGAACACCCTATTCGATAGAATCAAAGGGTATACACTGTTTTACATTGAAATATTTATGGACAATTTTTCATCCATCATCCCTTTCAATAAATCGGGTTTCGAAGATTCCTTATTGGCACGGATTTTATATTGAAACCGAATTACTTATTATATAGTGAATAGTAAATGCATGAAAATTCGAAGTTGTTTCTATTTCATTTTTTTCTTCTCTTTTTTTTATCTCAATTCCAATCTATTTTCTACTGGTAGAATGACCGAGATAAAATGTCTTGTACAAACATAGTAAGAATGTTTGGTACATCATAATCGAATTATGCTTTTCAATTCGACAGAATATCCAATTAACAACCAAATATGAGAGTATTCGAATAATTTCAATTGATTCAAGGTTCACTTTCAAAATCTACCTCAATTTTCAATATAAGAATAACTTATATTATTAATCAGTCAATGGGTTAGGTTCACTTACTTCTCATTTTTATTGAGTTTTCATTTAGTTTTAAAGTAATACATACTAATTTCCATTAGTAATTGAATTCTTCAATGAAAAATACGAAAGTGAAGTAGATTATGCCTAATCTTATACTATTCCTCGTCCCTAATCTTATACTATTCCTCGTCTTATTAGTAGCGAGATATAAGAAAAAAAGTTCTATCTAAATTATAATATGTTAGTTGTCCTCAATTATATTAACATGTTCTATTCCGTGATAACAAAAAGAGGTATAATTGCAGCTTTTTTGTCTTAATCAAATGAATGTTAAAAATAACAACTGGGCTTTATTGCAAGCAAGAGCCCTTTATCGGGCTTGAACCGATGACTTACGCCTTACCATGGCGTTACTCTACCCCTGAGTTAAAATCTACCCCTGAGTTAAAAGGGCTTTTGACCATTTCATTACCAATGGAGAAGTCTATTACATATTCGATAGATGCCAAATATTGGGGTCAATAATAGAACTAAATTAATTGAATATAGTTCTATTGTCGATCCTGACAACACAAGAAGAATATTTAAATAATGAAATATGAAGAAAGATTCTTTTATATTGACAAATTCCTAGGGATTTGAATATTATAACAATAGCCCCTATCGTCTAGTGGCCCAGGACATCTCTCTTTCAAGGAGGCAACGGGGATTCGATTTCCCCTAGGGGTACTAGGTAGGCTAGGAAAGTCATTATAGTACCTAATTAGGTACTATAATCAACTTCCCATTTTTTCCTGGGTCGATGCCCGAGTGGCTAATGGGGACGGACTGTAAATTCGTTGGCAATATGTCTACGCTGGTTCAAATCCAGCTCGGCCCAATACCAACTTGATAGATTGAGATAGATATTTATCTATCAGATAAGAAAGGTAATTGGTTTTTGAATCCCCTACCCTCTAATCCTATACTGTAATAGAGAAAGAATCGGAACGAACAGATACTTTTGATATATAATATAAATTTGAAAGATAAAAGTTTTCAAAAATACGACCCGGCACACGGCACAGTTTTTTTTATGACAGTTTAGTCAATAAACTGTACCTAGTGGGATTGTAGTTCAATTGGTTAGAGTACCGCCCTGTCAAGACGGAAGTTGCGGGTTCGAGCCCCGTCAGTCCCGATTCAATAAATTGAACAATTGTTTGAGCGATTCCTACCCCAAACAAGAGAAAAAAAGGAAAATAGAGTAGACTAGAATAGATTTGACATCTTTTTATTACACACACACATTTTGTGTGTGGATTCGCCGAATTATTAGATCCGCAATCTTTTTTTCCTTGAGAAAAAAAAAAAACAAAATATTTGATTGAGACAAACATTAATGAAAATTTTTTTTTTACAAAAAAAAAAGAGATACTCTATGAGATCAAATCTCGAGTTATTTTAAAACGAAGCGAAAATCAATCATGGAAGTAAATAACCTTGCATTTATTGCTATTCTATTATTCATTGCAGTGCCCACTGCTTTTCTAATCGTCATTTACGCACAAACGAAGCCTCAAAGTGAACTAGAGTGACTACTTAGAATCTAGAATTAGTCTAAATCGTTACTATAAAAAAGTAATAGCGGTTAGTATATTTCTTTTTTTGAGAAGAAGTAATTACAAAAGAAAAAAGAAATTGTCGTTTGTACCACTTATATACAGATTTTGGATAAGTAGATCTAAATTAGAATTCTAATTTGTCTCGTGGGAACTAGACATAATTTCTTCCATATCTCTGGAAAAATTGATGTAAAAAAATTGATTGTAAATAAAAACATAGGTGTTATCAATATTTTTTTAATATCTCAAAAATATTGATAATACGAATACGCATTGTTTACTATTCCATACTAATATACAAAATTGTCAATTGTAAAGGCAAAAAATTGATATGGAAAAGACAGAGCAATAATGCTCCATATGCTTTAACAGATGTATAGTGAAAAATAGTATGGTTCGCTATATAAAATTCTACTTCATATTTTATAAATATGAAGTAGAATTTTATACTATAACATGATCAATTTGATATTATTAATCATCTCGTTGATAATTTAACGATAGATCAAATCAAATAATTAATGAATAAATAATTAATGATAGTAATGATTTAATCATCGTAATAATCATTGTTTATTTGTTTTGAACAGAACGATTAAAAACAGAAGGACTATTCAAATTCTATTAAATTCCACTTCTACCCCATACTACGAGTGAAAGAGAAAAAGTAAAAACTACCATTAGAGCAGCCCAAGCGATACCGACTATATCCATACGAATCCCTCTCTTTGATAAAAACTGAAAAAAAAGTAAAAAAAAAAAAGAATATCATTATTGATTCTTGATGATAATGGAACTATTCAAAATGGTGCAAAGTGGGAATCTTCTACCTTCCTATTCTGAAAGGATGAGTCGATAGTAGAGGCTTCTCAAAAACTAATTACTAGAAATATAAACTACCTATCAGATCAGACATTAACGATAAAATTGAATTTTATTTGCTATTATTAGCAATAATAGAGACTTTTCTATTTGTTTAGACTACCAAGGCGACACCCAGATTTGAACTGGGGATCGAGGATTTGCAGTCCCCTGCCTTACCACTTGGCTATGTCGCCATCCCCATATCTAGTTTATCCTAAGGGAAAAAGATATTTTGCTTTATTTATCGAAGATGATATGTAAGGTATTTCATGTATTCTTGTTTATCACTCGGATATGCCGTATAACCAATTTATAGTCTAATAGGGCATTTAGACTTTTCCAATAGGAAAAAAAGGGATTGGTTTTCAATTATCTTATTGAAGTGGAACCTATAACCTATAACCTATTAATATCGGTTAGGAATTTAAGTTACTGCCTCTAGTATAGAATAGGAATTTAATTTAGAGTACCCAATTAGTATACTAAATCCACTTTTGTCTGTCAATAACTAGAGAATTTACAACTATAGAAATATTTACATCATATATCATAATTTTCATAATAAAAGAAAATAGCTTCTTTTTTTTGATATAGTGAACAAAGCATGTCAATTTTTTGTCGAATTTATTCGTCTAGATTAATGGGGAATACAATATCGAAATATAAAATTTACTATAGATAATATAGGAAAGCAAACATTCAATGCGATTAGAAGAAAATAAAGGAATATTTACAATTCCCCAATTTGGTAAAATACAACTTGAAGGATTTTTTCGTTTTATCAATCAAGGCTTAATAGAAGAAATCAATAACTTTTCAAAAATAGAAAGCTCAAATAAAAAGATAAAAATTCTTCTTTTTGGTTCTGAATATAAACTAACAGAACCTTTCATTAAAGAGAGAGATGCTGTATATATGTCTCTTACATATAACTGTCAATTATATGTACCAGCAAGATTGATTAAGAAAACTAAGAAAACTTGTGAAATGCAGGACCAGATTTTATATCTGGGAGATATTCCTTTGATGAATTCTAAAGGAACTTTTGTAATAAATGGAAATTACAGAGTCGTGGTCAATCAAATAGTAAGAAGTCCCGGTATTTATTACACTTGGCAACGAAAACCGTCGGGAAACATTATCTGGATTGGCACAATAATTTCAGATTGGGGAGGAAGATCAAGATTAGAGCTTAATAAAAAAAAAGAAAAGATATGGATTCGTATAAACAAAAAAAAAATATCTGTTTTACTTTTTTTATTAGCTATGGGTCTAAATTCCGAAGATATTTTTAACTATAAGAATGTTAAAGCATTTTTCCAATATTCAAAGGAGTATTCTACATACAAGTACGATTGGTATGGCGGGAAGCGGAAAGCTATTTTGAAACTTTATAAAAAACTTTACATAAGTGACGAAAATGAAGAAGAAGGAGAAGAAGAAGGAGAAGAAGAAGGAGAATTGGATTTTGAGTCTATATATGAAAAAGTAACAACATTTTTTCGAACGAAATGTTTATTAGGAAAGATTGGTCGACGAAATCTGAATAAAAAACTAAGTCTTGATATACCCGAGAACGAATTTTTATTATTACCGCACGATATATTGGCTGCTGTGGATTACCTTATAAAAGTGCAATTTGGAGCAGGTACACCTGATGATATAGATCACTTACAAAATCGATATATTCGTTCTGTAGCAGATTTATTACAAGAGCAATTACGATTAGCTCTATATGATTTCAGAGAAGCAGTTGAAAAAACTTTATTACCTGTATCAGTATCAATCAATGCTAAAAAGAGAATAACTCTTATTAAATTGGAAACTTTCATTTCATTAACGGAAACTTTTCGTCATTTTTTTGGGTTACATCCCTTATCACAATTTTTGGATCAAACTAATCCGTTGGCAGAAATAGTTCATAGTCGAAAAGTGAGCTCTTTGGGCCCTGGAGGATTGACAAGTCGAACGTCTACTTTTCGTACACGGGATATACATCCTAGTCATTATGGACGTATTTGTCCGATTACGACATCCGAAGGAATAAATGTTGGGCTTATTGGATCGTTATCTATTTATGCAACGCTTGGTCATTACGGCTCTTTACAAAGTCCATTCTATAGGCTATCTGAGAGATCGAACAAAGACAATATGGTTTATCTATTACCGGGAGAAGATGAATACTATCGGATAGCTATAGGAAATTCTCTGGCATTAAACCAAGGGGTTCCAGAGGAACAATTGGTTGCAGCTCGATTTCAACAAGAATTTTTATTTTTTGCATGGGACCAAATTCATTTCAGAAGTATTTTCCCTTCCCAATATTTTTCCGTTGGAGTTTGCCTTATTCCTTTTATCGAACATAATGATGCGAATCGTGCTTTAATGGGTTCTAATATGCAGCGTCAAGCACTTCCACTTGTTCAACCTGAGAAGTGTATTGTTGGAACTGGATTGGAGGGTCAAGTAGCTCTAGATTCAGGAAGTGTAGCTATAGCCAAGCAAGGAGGAAAAATAAAGTATATTGATGGTGAAAATATAATCATAACTTCATCTATTGCTCGAGACAATATAGAAACAGAATTGATTCACTATCAACGTTCTAATAGTGATACTTGTATGCATCAAAAACCCCGAGTTCGCCAAGGGGAATATGTAAAGAGGGGACAAATTATAGCAGACAGTGCAGCTACAGCAGGGGGAGAACTTTCTTTGGGAAAAAACATTTTAGTGGCCTATATGCCATGGGAAGGGTACAATTTTGAAGATGCAATACTTATTAGTGAACGTCTGGTATATGAAGACATTTTTACTTCTTTTCAGATCGTAAGATACAAAATTGGAGCTTATTTTACGGACCAGGGCCCTGAAGTAATAACTAGAGAAATACCTCATTTAAATGCTTACTTACTCCGTCATCTGGACGAAAACGGCATTGTAATGATAGGATCTTGGGTAGAAACAGGTGATATATTAGTAGGTAAATTAATACTGGAAGCAGAAGAAGACTCACTAATAAATACTCCAGAAGGAAAATTATTACAAGCTTTATTTGATATTAAGGCACCTACTGGAAAAGAAAATTGTTTTAGAGTCCCTAAAGGTGTAAAAGGTCGAGTTATCGATGTGAGATGCTTTCAGGAGTTCGAGGAGGAGGAAGACGATTATCTCGGCGATATTGTAGAAAGAGTTCATGTATATATTTTACAAAAACGTAAAATACAAGTGGGTGATAAAGTAGCGGGAAGGCATGGTAATAAAGGTATTATTTCAAAAATTTTGCCCAGGCAAGATATGCCTTATTTACAAAATGGAACACCAGTGGACATGGTATTAAATCCATTAGGGGTACCTTCACGAATGAATGTAGGACAGATCTTTGAATGTTTACTTGGTTTAGCAGGAAAACTAATGAACAAACATTATAGACTTCCACCTTTTGACGAAAGGTACGAGCGAGAAGCTTCTAGAAAACTAGTGTTTTCTGAGCTTTATAAAGCTAGCGAGCAAACAGCTAATCCATGGGTATTTGAAACGGATAATCCTGGAAAACATAGATTAATTGATGGAAGAACAGGAAAGGTTTTTGAACAACCTGTTACAATAGGAATAGCTTATATATCGAAATTGTGTCATCAAGTTGACGACAAAATTCATGCACGTTCCCGTGGACCTTATGCGTTGGTTACACAACAACCTCTAAAAGGAAAATCCTCCAGAGGAGGACAACGAGTAGGAGAAATGGAAGTTTGGGCTCTAGAAGGTTTTGGTGTTGCTTATATTTTACACGAGATACTTACTTTAAAATCTGATCATATGGACACTCGTGAAAAAATATTTGGTGCCATTTTCAACGGAGAACCAATGCCTAAACCTACCACTTTTACAGAATCTTTCCGATTGCTCAGTCGAGAACTACGATCTTTAGCTCTAGAATTGAATCATACTAGTCTATCTGAGATAGACTTTCAGATAGATAAGAAGGAAGTTTGATCAAAATGAATCAAAATTTATTTTTTATGAATGACCAGAATAAACACGAACAACTTCAAATTGGATTAGTTTCTCCCGAGCAGATTCTCGCTTGGTCTGAAAGAATATTACCTAATGGAGAAAGAGTCGGACAAGTGACTGCAGAACAGATTTTAGATTATAGAACTTATGAACCAATAAGAGATGGATTACTTTGTGAAAGGATATTTGGACCTAAGAAAAGGGGAGTTTGTGCTTGTGTAAAACCTCCAATGATAGAAAATGAGAAGGAAAACTACAACTCCAATTTTTGTACTCAATGTGGAGTTGAACTTGTTATTGATCCTCGAATTCGAAGATATCGAATGGGATACATTAAACTGGCATGTCCAGTTGTTCATATTTGGTATTTCAAACGACGTCCCAGTTATATCGCGAATCTATTAGATAAAACTCGTAAAGAATTAGACGACCCAGTATACTGCGATGTGTGACTTGATCAAAAGCTCCGATTATACAGATCCATAGGAACTGTCATCCTATTCAATCTAATTGGGATGCCCTTAGCTCTGACACGTCCCTCGGCAAGAGGGGCATGAAGCTCAGAATTAGAACCATGTTGATAAAAAGGAATGAATCTAGGGTTAATATCTTATATATTAATTTCAATTGCTAATTGGACTTCGTAAAAATACTTCTTTTATTAGAAACAGAAAGAAAATGGAATAAAGAATCTGTTTCATTTTTCTTTTTATTCTAGACCAAAGAAAAAATATGGTTATAGGAGTCTATTCATCGCACATATGCTTCAAATAGTATTGTAACCATCGAAGTAAAACAGAAACCTACAGGATCAATTAATAAAGAGATAGAGACAAGTAAATCCCATATGAATTTCACAATAAATTAAAGGTCTTTCACAAAGAAATGTATCGTGAAAAAGGGAGAAGACTGCTCATTAATTACATAACATATTTATGTCATAATACGAATTATAAACCAATAATTTCACTTGGCACTTGAGCAAAGAGTAACTATTTAGTTTTATCGCTTGGGGATGAAAACCGTCGGGAAACATTGTTTGTATCAGAGAGCACATTTTGTGCATAGTGATACATAATCACTTTCCATTTGGGTATAGTTACTTGAGCCGGATGAGAAGAAACTTTCATGTCCGATTCTGAGGGGGGGAAAAAAAGATAAACCTATCCAAATGTTTTTATTACTAGGCCCACAGTTAACAAGCCAACTTTATTGCGATTTCATGGAAAACTTCGTGAATATGAGTCTAAATCTTGGGCAAAGGAAATTGCTTCTTATCTCTCTTGGAATTTTGCGCTATTTCAAGAGCGAGAAATTGCCACTGGAGGAAAAGCTATCAAAGAACAATTAGCCGGTCTAAATCTGCAAATGATTATAGATCATTCATATAGAGAATGGAAGGAAATAGATACGAAAATATCTATATTATTTTTGTCGGGGGAGTCACCAATCCCATTTTTGAAAAAAGATTCTCCTTTGAGAAAACTATATGATAGTACCAAGAAAAAACTTCTCTCACTTCAAAGAAGAAAGGATCGCCTGGTTAGACGGATGAAATTTGCTCAATATTTTATTCAAACAAATGTAGAACCACAATGGATGGTTTTATGCCTATTACCAGTTCTTCCTCCCGACCTGAGGCCGATGTATAAATTAAATGAAGGTGGAGTGATTACTTCGGATCTCAATGAACTTTATCTAAAAGTGATCCGTCGAAATAATAATCTTTTAGAATCCATAGAATGGACTCGTGCATTTCTAATACCAAATTTATTGTTTGATAAAAAGAAATTAGTCCAAAAAGCTGTAGATGCACTTCTTGATAACAGTATAGGCGCGCAACCGGTAAAAGATAATAAGGATAGACCTTATAAATCGTTCTCAGATTTCCTCCAAGGGAAAGAAGGAAGATTTCGTGAAAATTTACTTGGAAAACGAGTCGATTATTCAGGTCGTTCTGTTATTGTGGTAGGTCCCCATCTCTCATTGTATCAATGTGGATTACCCCAAGAAATCGCAATAGAGCTTTTTCAAGCATTTTTAATTCGTGATCTAGTTGAACGACAGATTGCTCCCAATCTAAGAACTGCTAAATTTTTAATTCGAGATAGGAAACCTATTATATGGAACGTACTTAAACAGACTATCCAAAGACATCCCATATTGTTAAATCGAGCACCCACCTTACACAGATTAGGAATACAAGCATTTCTACCCATTTTAATAAAAGAACGTGCCATTCGGTTACACCCATTGGTTTGTGCAGGATTTAATGCAGACTTTGACGGAGATCAGATGGCTGTCCACATACCTTTATCTATGGAAGCTCAAGTAGAAGCTCGTTTACTTATGTTTTCTCATCTCAATCTTATCTCTCCAACTATAGGAGACCCTATTTGTGTACCGACTCAAGATATGCTTCTAGGACTTTATAGATCCACTATTCAAAAAAACCACGGCATTTTTGAAAATAGATACCACCCGAATAATTCAAAAAAGAAGATCGTCTCACCTTCGTTTTATAGCTATGATGATGCGCTTAAAGCTTATGAACAAAAACAAATTGATTTAGACAGTCCTTTATGGCTCCGATGGAGGAGAGATATAGATACCTCTATTATTAATTCAGTAAATCGAGAACTTCCTATCGAAGTTCAATATGAATCTTTCGGTACCTTCTACGAAATCTATGATCATTTTCGAATAAGAAAATGTAGAGTGGGGGAAATACTTAATAAATACATTCGAACGACCGTTGGTCGTATTCGTTTTAATCGAGAAATAGAAGAAGCTATAAAAGGCTTGTGGACTTATGATATCCAACAAGAACTGTCACTATTCAGAATTTAATGTTATTAATCTTATGATCCTTTCATTCATGCAGAGATAAAGATTAAGGGAGCTTTGGAGCTTAAACCCATTGCCGATTCCTACTCCCCAACCCATTTTGGGGAGATTTTATCCAAAATGGAGATATTTTATTCTTATGATACAACCTAAATTCAAAATACCCATTTTATTCTTATGATACAACTTAAATTCAAAATACCCATTTTAGTCTTATGATACAACCTAAATTCAAAGTACCCTTTCCTTTTGAAGTGCCCTTTTTTAATAAAGGGATGGATAAATTTGTTATGAAGCACCTTATTAAAAGATTCGTAAATCAATTTGGAATGACATATACATCACATGTATTAGATCAACTGAAGATTTTAGGTTTCCAGCAAGCTACCGATGCAGCTATTTCATTAGGAATTGATGATCTTTTAACAACACCAGCTAAACTATGGCTTATCCAAGATGTGCAACAACAAGGGTTTGCTTCGGAAAGACATCATGATTATGGAAATGTACATGCAGTGGAAAAATTACGTCAATTGATTGAGATATGGCATGCTACCAGTGAATATTTGAAACGAGAAATGAATCCGAATTTTAAGATGACTGATCCTCTTAATCCAGTACATATGATGTCCTTTTCAGGAGCTAGAGGAAGTATATCTCAAGTTCACCAATTAGTAGGTATGAGAGGATTAATGTCAGATCCTCAAGGAAAAATTGTCGATCTACCCATTCAAGGAAATTTACGGGAAGGCCTTTCCTTAACAGAATATATTATTTCCTGTTACGGTGCTCGTAAAGGAGTTGTAGATACTTCTATACGAACAGCAGATGCTGGATATCTCACACGTAGACTTGTTGAAGTAGTACAACACCTCGTTGTACGTAAAGTAGATTGTGGTACTATTCAAGGTCTTTTTGTAAATCTTATTCAAGATCAAGAAACAATAAAAAATCAATTTGTTCTACAAACACTCATTGGGCGCGTATTAGCAGATGATGTCTATATAAAGGGAAGATGTATTGCCACGCGCAATGAAGATATTGGGATTAAACTTGCCAATCAATTTTATTATTTCCAAATACAACCAATATATATACGAACCCCTTTTACTTGCAAAAGTATATCTTGTATTTGTCAATTATGTTATGGTTGGAATACTACTCATAGTAACTTAATCGAATTAGGAGAAGCAGTTGGCATTATTGCAGGTCAATCAATTGGAGAGCCGGGAACTCAACTAACATTAAGGACTTTTCATACTGGTGGGGTATTTACGGGTGACATTGCAGAACATATACGAGCCCCGTTCACCGGGAAAATGGAATTCAACGAAAATTTCGTTTTTCCTACCCGCACCCGTCATGGGCACCCTGCTTATATATGTCATAATAGTTTAGACGTGACTATCGATAACCAATATGAAGTACAAAACTTAACGATTCCGCCAGAAAGCTTGCTATTCATTCAGAATAATCAACTCGTGGAATCGGAACAAATAATTGCTGAGACTCGTGCAAAAAAACCCCCTTTTAAAGAGAAAGTAAAGAAATCTATATATTCTGGCCTGACAGGAGAAATGCACTGGAATATCCCTATGCTGTCTAATTTAATAGAAAAGACAACTCATTTATGGGTATTATCGGGAGGGATATATGAATCTGCTTTTCATAAAGATCAAGATCAAGTGGATATTACAGAACTTCTTCTTTACAAGCATAAATCACTTTCGAATTATTCAGTGGATCAGGTGAAACACGAATCAGTTGACTCAAACTGTTTTGAAAGAGGGAAAAAAATCTTTAATTATCTCGAAACTGATCGAACCATAGCTAACGAGCATCAAGACTCTATCGATTGCACCATTCTTTTTGAAAATACCAACAATATGAGGGTAAAAAATGAACTCATCAGACCATTATGGTGTGATAAACAATTGGGAAAGCGAAGAATCCCTTATCCTCATTTAATTCTTAGAATGCCTATAGAATCTATTTTCTATAAAAATGAAAATAACAACATTTTTGCTTTTTTGAATGACCCTCGTTCAAAAATGATAAAATATGGGAATATTCTCGGGGGTTATTCGATTGAAAAAGAAAGGAATTTTCTTGAAAATCAATTAGACGGAAGGCCCAGATTCAAAAGAAAAAAGGCTTATGCTTCTCTCATTTCAGTAAGAACAAATAAGATCATTATCAATATGATTCAAATTAGCTTGCTGAAATACCCTTTTATTAATATGGCAAGTTCTCCATTTTTGTTTCATAACAAATTAGGTCACACTAATTCTTTTGTTTCGAATGATCAAAGTAAATTACTTAGTAAGGGAACTATTCGTTCAGTACCTAATGAGAATAAAAAAGATAAATCTTTTATTATTCTGTCTACTTCTGATTTTTTGCAAATCGTTTTGTTTAATGATTTAAAAAGCTTAAATACAGTAAAAAGGTCGGATGCAAATAAAAAAATTGCATTGTCAGGTCTCCTGGGTTATTTACATAGTATTGCTAGTCGTTTTCCATACTGTCGTTTGATGACTTATAAAAAAGTATTACTAAATGAACGTTCAATTTCTAACAATGACTCGAATACTTTTCAAGTAGAAAAATGCTATTTTATGGACGAAAAGAGGGAAATTTATAAATTTGATTCATGCAGAAATATTCTTTTCAATTTTAATTTGTACTTTTCCCTATCCAATTTTTTTGAAAAAACATTTCCAGTAGTCAGCCTTGGACAATTTTTTTGCAAAAGTATATGGATATTCGAAGATAAACAACTCCAAGGATCTGGTCAAATTGTAGTTATTCGTGAGGAATCTTTTATCATTAGATTAGCTAAACCCTATTTGGGTACTCGAGGAGCAACTCATAATAGTTATTATGGGAAAATTCTTTACGAAGGAGATACATTAATGACCATGTCATACGAAAGATTAAAATCCGATGATATAATTCAAGGTCTTCCTAAAGTTGAACAATTATCAGAAGCCCGCTCGAATACTTTAATATCGAAAAATCGAAAAAAAAAATTTAAAGAATTGAACAGACACCTGGCAAGATTTTTTGGAAACTTTTGGGGGTCATTCACCAGTGTTAGAATAACTATGGAGGATAGTCAGAATCAGTTGGTCAATGAAATTCAAAAGATTTATCGATCCCAGGGGGTACAAATTTCTGATAAGCATATAGAAATTATTGTGCGCCAAATTACATCGAAAGTTTTAGTTGTAGATGTCGAAAAGTCCGAAAATAAAAATTTTGAAAATGGACTAAATAGTCTTTTTTTACCCGGAGAACTCATTGGATTATCACAAGCACAAAGAATGGATCGTGCTCTCGAAAAAAGAATAAACTATCGAACCATTTTATTGGGAATGACAAAGGCATCTCTGAATACTCAAAGTTTTCTATCGGAAGCGAGTTTTCAGGAAACTGCTCGGGTCTTAGCGAAATCTGCTCTTCAAGGTCGCATTGATTGGTTGAAGGGCTTGAAGGAAAATGTTATTCTCGGGAGAATGATACCTGTTGGTACTGGATTCAACCCTTTGAAAAAACGGAGTAAAATAGATCCGAAAATGAGTAAGAAAAGTATATTTAGAATAAAAGTGAAAGATTTTTTCTTTCAATTTTTATTGCAAAAACAAAAAAAAAAAGTTCTAAAAAAACTAGTCAAAATAAAGAAAAAATCAAAACGAGTAAAGAAAGAAATCTAACAATTTGCTTTAATTGTATAAAAAGCAATAAAAAATCAAATGAATACTTGTACCAAGTATGCTACGGTAAGCAATCTAACCCATTCCATTGGAATGTAGATATTACATCCAGTTCATATTAAAAAGTAAAAGAAGAAAATGACGAAAAAAAATTGGAACATCAATTTGAAAGAGATGGTAAAAGTAGGAGTTCATTTTGGTCATGAGACAAAAAAATGGAATCCTAAAATGGCACCTTACATTTTTAAAGAACGTAAAAATAGTCATATTATAAATTTGACTTATACCGCTCGTTTTTTATCAGAAGCCTGTGATTTTGTGTTTGATGGAGCAAAAAGAGGAAAACAATTTATGATAGTTGGTACAAAACATCAAACAGCTGATGCAGCTAAATTAGCTGCTTTAACAGCTCGATGTCATTATGTAAACAAAAAATGGTTCGCGGGTATGTTAACTAATTGGTTTACTACAGAAGCAAGACTTGAAAAATTCAAAAATCTAATGAAAAAAAAAAAGACGGGAGGATTTGATCAATTTACGAAGAAAGAAGCAGCAATACTCAGGAGAGAATTGAACAAATTACAGGAAGATCTGGGAGGTATTAGATACATGAAAAAATTGCCCGATATTGTAATAATTCTCGATCAAAAAGGAGAATATACTGCTATTCGGGAATGTAGAACTTTGGGTATTCCCACAATTTGCTTAGTTGATACAGATTGTGACCCGGATCTCGTGGATATCCCAATCCCAGCCAATGATGATGGTAGAGGACCAATCCGACTGATCCTAAATAAATTAATTTTAGCAATTCGCACGGGTAGAGCATTGTAATTTTATAAAAAGTGAATAGACAAAAAAAAGAGAAGCTAAAACTAAGTTGGCTACTATTCCCAAATCTTAGAGAATGGATTAAGATATATTTGTCTAGAAATACAGAAATCTTCTTAATCAATGAAATAATCATTTCATTATTTTCTTTCGTAGCCTGACTGATGATAGTGAAATAATTGAGGAATCGGTCATTGAACCAAAATCAAAATCATTTTTTTTTTAATTCATCTTTATATAGAAAGGGTAATATGAATATTGTACAATTTCCTATTAACACGCTGAATTTTTTCTATGAGATATCCGGTGTGGAAGTAGGTCAGCATTTTTATTGGCAAATAGGGGGGTTCCAAGTTCATGCACAGGTACTTATAACTTCCTGGATTGTAATTGCTATATTATTAAGTTCAGCTACTCTAGCTGTTCAAGACCCACAAATTGTTCCAAACGGAGCTCAAAATTTTGTGGAATATGTTCTCGAATTTGTTCGGGACTTGGCTAGAACTCAGATTGGCGAAGAAGAATATGGTCCTTGGGTTTCTTTTATAGGAACCATGTTTCTATTTATCTTTGTTTCTAATTGGGCAGGTGCTCTTTTCCCCTGGGGAATTTTTCAATTACCTCATGGGGAATTAGCCGCGCCTACAAATGATATTAATACTACAGTAGCTCTAGCTTTGCTCACATCAGTAGCTTATTTTTATGCAGGTCTTACAAAGAGGGGTTTAGGCTATTTTGGTAAATATATTCAACCAACCCCAATACTTTTACCGATTAACATATTAGAAGATTTTACGAAACCTCTATCACTTAGTTTTCGACTTTTTGGAAATATATTAGCTGACGAATTGGTAGTTGCCGTTCTTGTTTCCTTAGTACCTTTAGTGGTACCTATACCTGTAATGCTCCTAGGATTATTTACAAGTGGCATTCAAGCTCTAATCTTTGCAACTCTAGCCGCAGCTTATATAGGAGAATCCATGGAGGGTCATCATTAATTATAATTAATTGGACTTAGTCTTTTAATTCAAATTAATAATAATCATTTGCTCATTTATAAAACGTTAAATGTTCTTTCCATTTTGATTCTCCCTTAATTATAGTCATAAATGAAAATACTGAATCTCTAAGATCTTAGTCGAAAGATTAAGGATCACCTCACCCGTCGATAAAATCAATAGATAGAATAGATCATATTTGTAGATTCATATCTACATTAATAAATAGGTTTACTAATGGGAATTAGTTTAGTAAACTATGTGTGTATCCCGGTTTCGAGCAATGACTCGAAGGGATACATACGTTTTATGTACATAGTTTGTTTATATATTCTATCTCTAAAGAATTAGAGATAGGATATTTCATCTAAAAAAGAATATAATATAAGGGTAGAGGATTTACCTTTTTTGTATTATATAATTTTTTAATACCATTTTGTCGAATCAAAATTGAGTTGTTTTCAAAGAAAAGAAATTGTTCTCTAGTTGAACGTGAACAATCAAATCAATAGATAAAACTATCATATTATCCACCATTTATTAATCTAAGAGGAGATTACCATGAATCCTTTGATTTCTGCTGCTTCCGTTATTGCTGCTGGATTATCCGTAGGCCTTGCTTCTATTGGACCTGGCATTGGTCAAGGCACTGCTGCGGGACAAGCTGTTGAAGGTATTGCGAGACAACCAGAGGCGGAGGGTAAAATACGAGGTACCTTACTGCTAAGTTTAGCTTTTATGGAAGCTTTAACTATTTATGGATTAGTTGTAGCTCTAGCACTTTTATTTGCTAATCCATTTGTTTAATCTCGGAGACTAAAATCCGTATCCTTTGGGATTTTAAGGACCCCCCCCCTTTATCAATTTTCTTGTTCAGCCAATAGGGGAGGGGCTGATCCATAAATAATGGACTTATACGTCACTTGTTTTAGTCAGAAAGACTTGCGACACTCGGAGAAGTAGATAAGTTGAGCAAAGTTTTTTTTATTCTATCCTTATTTATCGTTATGCGGGACCTGGGACTTACTAAGTACTCGAAATCTGTTTATCCAGAATGAATCGAGTTGGAGAAAAAACTTTGTGAAAGTATCCTTATCTATGAGGGGAGAGCGTATGAAAAATGTAACTGATTCTTTCATTTCCCTAATTTTTTTATCCTCCGCTGAGGGTTTCAGGTTAAATACCAATATTTTAGAAACAAATATAATAAATCTCAGTGTGGTGCTTGGTGTACTGACCTATTTCGGAAAGGGAGTGTGTGCGAGTTGTATATTTGAATAATCTAGCTGGATCCAACCAACTGCATTTTGTAGATAGAAAAGTGCATGATCTCAACGAATTACTTCTAAAAAAAAAAATCAATATGGAAGAACTATAGCATTTCGTAATTGATTGGGAAATTTTTGACCAATCCCAACCAATATGGGAAAATCTTTAGAATGGTTAAAGCTAAACTGCTTGAAGTCCAAGCAAAACTGGTACTCTTTCAACCGCTGTGCTAATATGAGATGAGTTCAAAGGCATAGTTGGAGGTTAATTCGATATATAACATTCATATCAATGGAATTATTCAATCTATCTACTGAAAAATAGTCCTAATCTCCCATCCAATCCAATTTTTGGGGTTTAAATGCGGAACCGACGACCTACACAAAAGCGAATTTATTCAAGAAAAAATACGAAAAGAAAAAACAACAACTCAGTTGATAATAAAAAACCCCTTTTGGCAAAAGAGCCCTTCGTAGATTTCGGTCTTTGATAGATTGATCTTTTTTTTTTATTTACATAATATGAACGAAAAGGGTAGGCTTGGTAAAAAACCGAGCGGGAAAGCCGAATGAATCGAAAGATTCGTGTTCGGTTTGGGAAGAGATTATTCGTTCAACTTATGAATAGATAATCTACTTTCATTAAGTAATTTATTAGATAACCGTAAACAGAAAATAGTGAGTACTATTCAGAGTTCTGAAGAATTATGTAAAGGAGCTGCTAATCAGCTTGAGCAAGCCCGGGCTCGCTTACGCGAAGTAGAAATGCGAGCGCGTGAAATTCGGGAAAATGGATACTCTGAAATAGAACAAGAAAAAGAAAAGCTTATCAATGTTGCTTCTGTTAATTTGAAACAGTTAGAAAATTCAAAGAATGAAACCGTTCACTTGGAACAACAAAGAGTAATTGAAAAGGTTCGACAACAAATTTCTCGCCAAGCTGTCCAAAGAGCTCTAGGAACTCTGAATAATCGTCTGAATAGCGAGTTACATTTACGTACGATCGAACATAATATCGACTTGCTCCTAGCCATGAAAAACATAACTGATTCATAACTGATTAATTAATAATAATATATATATACATATATATAGATCTATAAATAATATATATCATATAGATCTATTAATTATATATATATATATATATTCATATATACTTATGTTTTTTGTTTTCAATGAAACTCTATTCGTATAATCTAGGTCTAATCTAGGTCTTATTTTTCAAAACAGAATTAACTAGTGTTAATGGTAACTATTCGACCCGATGAAATCAGTAGTATGATACGTAAACAGATTGAACAATATAATAACGAAGTCAAGGTTGTTAATATTGGCACTGTACTTCAAGTAGGAGATGGCATTGCTCGTATTCATGGTCTTGATAAAGTAATGGCAGGGGAATTAGTAGAATTTGTAGATGGTACAGTAGGTATTGCCCTAAATCTAGAATCAGATAATGTTGGAGCTGTATTAATGGGTGATGGTTTGATGATACAAGAGGGTAGTTCCGTGAGAGCAACGGGGAAAATTGCTCAGATACCAGTAAGTGATGCTTATTTAGGTCGAGTTGTAAATGCGCTAGCTCGACCTATTGATGGTAAGGGGAAGATCTCATCTTCCCAATCTCGATTGATCGAATCTCCCGCTCCAGGTATTATTTCAAGACGTTCTGTATATGAACCTCTTCAAACGGGTCTTATTGCTATTGATTCTATGATCCCTATAGGACGCGGTCAGCGAGAATTGATTATTGGGGACAGACAGACCGGTAAGACGGCAGTAGCTACAGATACAATTCTAAATCAAAAAAATCAGAATGTAATATGTGTTTATGTCGCTATTGGTCAAAAAGCTTCTTCGGTAGCTCAGGTAGTTAATATGTTCCAAGAACGTGGCGCAATGGAGTATACCATTGTGGTAGCGGAAACTGCAGATTCTCCTGCTACATTACAATATCTTGCTCCTTATACAGGAGCAGCTTTAGCCGAATACTTTATGTATAAAGAACAACATACATTAATCATTTATGATGATCTTTCCAAACAAGCACAAGCTTATCGACAAATGTCTCTTCTATTAAGAAGGCCACCTGGCCGGGAAGCTTATCCAGGAGATGTTTTCTATTTACATTCTCGCTTATTAGAAAGAGCAGCTAAATTAAATTCGCAGTTAGGCGGAGGTAGTTTGACTGCTTTACCAATAGTTGAAACTCAAGCTGGAGATGTCTCAGCTTATATTCCCACTAACGTCATTTCCATTACCGACGGACAAATCTTCTTGTCAGCCGATCTATTCAATGCAGGAATTCAACCTGCCATTAACGTGGGTCTTTCCGTATCTAGAGTAGGATCCGCAGCTCAGATGAAAGCTATGAAACAAGTAGCTGGGAAATTAAAATTAGAATTAGCTCAACTTGCAGAGTTAGAATCTTTTGCACAATTCGCTTCTGATCTTGATAAAACTACGCAAGATCAATTGGCAAGAGGTCAACGATTACGCGAGTTGCTCAAGCAATCTCAATCAGATCCTTTGACAGTGGAAGAACAAATAGCTATGATTTATACCGGAACAAATGGATATCTAGATGTATTAGAGATCGTACAAGTTAAAAAATTTATTTCTAACTTGCGCGAGTCTTTAGTCAAAAAGAAACCCCAGTTTGGAGAAATTATACGTTCTACTGGGGCATTCACGCAAGAAGCGGAAGATCTCTTAAAAGAAGCTATTCAAGAAAATCTCCAACTTTTTATTATGCTCGAAATAGTATAAAAGAGCTAAATTAAAAAATCATTTTGCGACATTTAACAAAGCAAAGCATAACGACGAATTATTACGTCCAATAGGATTTGAACCTATACCTAAGGTTTAGAAGACCTCTGTCCTATCCATTAGACGATGGACGCTTTATTTTCATGATTCCTTGAAATACTTTCTCGATTGGGAATAAAAAAGTATGATTTTTTCTCTATTCACAACGAGATTCGGGAACGAAAGAGAAAGAATAGGTAGGTAACATGGACATGAAAAATGAAATAAGAATAAGAAAGATGAATGAGCGGGTAGCGGGAATCGAACCCGCATCGTTAGCTTGGAAGGCTAGGGGTTATAGTCGACGTTAATTAACGCCTCTAATTCAGAACCGAACATGAAAATTTCATTTCATTCGGCTCCTCCATGAGAGAGAGATAGAAAGGGAGGTCTGAAAAAAAAAACGCTTTTTCACATAATACATAAATTATTTATGCTCTGCTCCATAACATCTATGTCAGTTGTATTTGTAGTTCTTTACTCTTAACTTCAGGTAAAGAACCTAAAATAGAAAATACCTATTCACTTGATAGATGATCCCTATAGAAAAATAAGATTGAAAAATTCTTAATATTGGACTCAAAAATCTTTCTAATTACTTCGTTCCCTATTTCTACTGATTGCGATCCTAGAGGAAATCAAATTTCACCGAGCTCAAACAAAATCACGGTGACTAAAGTAAACCAAAGTCACTGTTACCTAGCTATTTGACTCCAACTTTTGTTATTCTCGTAGTTGAATATTTAGTTTAGTTACGATGAAAAAGAATATTTTGATATCCATGGATCTTTGATTGATCCGATTAGATAGATCGGTCTAATCCTTTCAAAAATTCTACATTCTGTTTCGTCATCTTGAATGGAAAATATGGTCATTTTATCATTCCAAATTCAAATGACGAGAATGCGCACAATTCCTTTCCTGACCCAGGGTATTCATAGGAGAGGTTTAGAACCTATATAGTAAATAGAGTTTTTTATAATATAAAAAATAGAAACGAGAGTTGAAAGATCCTTCAACTCTGTTGAATATAATGATAGAACGAATCACACTTTTACCACTAAACTATACCCGCCACAATTTCATTGTATCATACAGATCGATTTTTTGTCCAATAGGGAAGGAAAATAAAAAGTAATTTTTAGATTCTAATAAGAATCTAATGCAAGTTTCGATCATCATATTTTCCTATTCCTGAAAACTCAATAACAAATAGTTTCTTTTCACTTCTTCCGTCCCTTACCTTATTGTTTTGTTTTTACTCTTACAAGAAAAAACCCAATATTGTACCATGACTAATAGTATGATTTTTTTCTTTAGTAACTAGTCTAATTATAGATAGTTGTTATGATTATTAACACATTCTTTAGAATAATTCAAGTAATTTGGAATTAGTTATTTCTTTATGACAGATATAGCAAAATAAAAAATGATCCACTTTTAGTCTTTGAAATCTCTTTTTTACCCTTCAATATGATCTATACATTTTCAATCCAATCTAGAACATCTTATCCAGATTCTAATCTGAAATAATTGGAATTCAAAAATATATAAGATTAAAAATAGAATACATAAAAGGAAATAGAAGAAATGATATCACAAGGTCAAATTTTGATAGCCCTTTTTATTGCTGTTACTTTTCTAATAATGATTTTAGCTTTCAGATTAGGTAGAGCACTGTATTCTTCATAATTTAGTCAATTAATTCCTTATCTAGGAAAGATAATGGCCTGGCCAGATACTGGCCGGGCTAGAGAAAGCGAAAAATTGTTTGGAATAAAAAAAGAAAATTGGATTCTCACAAATGTTGGTCTTTATTTAGTGAAATGCTATATTCATTTTAGATCCGCCATCTAGGAGAGATGGCTGAGCGGACTAAAGCGGTGGATTGCTAATCCGTTGTACAAACTATTTTGTACCGAGGGTTCGAATCCCTCTCTCTCCGTTCAGTCTGAGATGACTCCTCAAAACCTATAAGGGGTTTTTACAAATACAAAATATACTTTCTAATCTTCTTTTCTATTCTTTACGCCCAGGATTTCGTCCTGGATCGTTTGATAGGAATCCAAAGATAAAGAGAGAAACAAAAAATATCACTACTGTGTAAACGAACAGCTTAAGAGTAAGCATTATGTAATCTCCGAAATTATTCTTATTAGAAAACGGAATAGATCATCAATTTTTGTATCATATATTGGCATTGGCTAAGCAAAGAAAAAAAGCAGATTCAAAATTGAATCTATTCTGTTTCTCTTTTCTTCTTTGCTCGGAATTGAACAGGATAAATAGGAATTCGAATACTAATGTAAACTATCCTAAACTTGTTGAAACAAGTACAGTCTGTATCTAAAATAGAAGAAAATTTGGAATAGATAAATTATCATCCTTACTCGTTCTTTAAATAGAATATTGAAAGATATGTTATTAGAAAATAACATATTCTAATCACTAGCTAATCAACTAAACTGCAACTGTGATGCCGTTGATATTGACTAAAGTTATTTTGATCTGTCGAGAATAGATGTATCACAAAATAAACATCAGAACAAGGAAAAAGAGTGTTACATCACTTTAGTGAATGAAAATGATCCAATTAGAAATAGTTAAATTGTAACAACTAACTAATAATAATTTGTAATAACTAATCAGAATAAAATGATAGAAAAAAAAAATATATATTATATGTTTTTTCCGTATCAAGTGAATACAAACAAAAATCGATAAAAACTTAGATTATCGTTATCGAAAACTTACGGCAGCTTGCCAAGCAAAGGCTAATAAAAAAAAGAACAGAGGGATAATGGGCATTACATTAACAATTGGATCAAAAATTGCATAAGCTTCAGGCAATTTGGCAAAAAAGGGATTATTCAAATGAAAAGCGACATCGTCTAGACAAATATGGAAGTTGAGGATAACTGACATTTTGATTCTCCGATGAATAATGTAAAGATCTAAAAGTATTTGTCCAATCCATCGAATTGCTGGACAAGATTAGACTTTTAGTCTTCGAGTTGGAAGGGATCATTTATTATATACAATATTTTACCTATTCTGATAGGGAATGACCAATGAATGTATATTCTTGTTTCTTTTTAGGTTCCCCTATAGTTAGATATCTGATTAACTCAAGAATCTATGCCCCTCCGGTTATGCATAATTGCATAGCGAATCGAATTATAATAATGTAATTCAGATTCAAATGAAACATTGCATCAATTTATCTTAATGGATTATTATAAAACAATAATGGGGCGTGGCCAAGCGGTAAGGCAGCAGGTTTTGGTCCTGTTATTTCGAAGGTTCGAATCCTTCCGTCCCAGGTGGAACAGTATTATTGAATTGAAAAAAGACTTATAGAAGGGAAATATGATTTCGATAAGATTCTAAATAGAGAAAGGGATATTTTTGCGGTGTAGGATTGGAATACAGATTAAATTGAGATAGAGATAAAGTGAAATTAGCCTATTGGATGTATGCTGGTCCTGCTCATATTGGAACTCTACGAGTAGCTAGTTCTTTCAAAAATGTGCATGCCATTATGCACGCTCCTCTAGGAGATGATTATTTTAATGTAATGCGTTCTATGTTAGAACGTGAAAGAGATTTTACTGCCGCAACTGCTAGCATAGTAGATCGTCACGTACTAGCACGTGGATCTCAAGAAAGAGTTGTAGATAATATTCTCCGGAAAGATAAAGAGGAACACCCTGATCTTATTATATTGACACCTACATGTACTTCTAGTATTTTGCAAGAAGATTTACAGAACTTTGTGAATAGAGCATCCATAATTTCTGATTCCGACGTCATTTTTGCAGATGTTGATCATTACCAAGTAAATGAAATTCAAGCAGCGGATAGAACTTTAGAACAGGTGGTTCGATATTATTTAGATAGATGTCATAGACAAGAAAAATGGGATCAATTTCTAACTGATGCGCCTTCTGTCAATATAATTGGAATTTTTACATTGGGTTTTCATAATCAACACGATTGTCGTGAATTAAGACGTTTATTACGAGATCTGGATATTGAAATTAATCAAATAATTCCTGAAGGAGGATCTGTAGAAGATCTTAAAAGTTTACCAAAAGCTTGGTTCAATTTAATTCCTTATCGTGAAGTGGGCTTAATGACAGCGGTATATTTAAATAAAGAATATGGGATGCCTTACATATCTATAGCTCCCATGGGAGCTGTAGATATGGCGGAGTGGATCCGCCAGATTCAAAAAAATGTGAATACGTTAACTCTTAGTTCATCGAATAAAAGAGTGGATTATGAACCTTATATCGACGGACAAACTCGATTTGTTTCCCAAGCTGCTTGGTTTTCAAGATCTATTGATTGTCAGAATTTGACGGGTAAAGAAACAGTTGTTTTTGGTGATACAACTCATGCTGCTTCAATCACTAAGATACTTGTTCGAGAAATGGGAATTCGTGTCAGTTGTGCAGGTACTTATTGCAAACACGATGCGGAATGGTTCAAAGAGCAAATTCAAGGTTTCTGCGATGAAATACTGATCACAGATGATCATGCTGAGGTAGGAGATATGATCGCTCATATGGAACCATCTGCAATATTTGGTACTCAAATGGAACGTCATATTGGTAAACGTCTTGATATTCCGTGTGGAGTTATTTCTGCACCAGTTCATATACAAAACTTTCCTTTGGGATACCGACCTTTTTTAGGTTACGAAGGTACTAATCAAATAGCTGATTTAATTTATAACTCATTTGCTCTGGGTATGGAGGACCATCTTCTAGATATTTTTGGTGGTCATGATACTAAAGAAATAATATCCAAATCTATATCTACAGATATAGACCTAATTTGGAATCCTGAAAGTCGAATAGAATTAAGTAAAATTCCTCGTTTTGCCAGAGAAAAGGTGGAAAGAAATACTGAAAAATTTGCACGACAAAAGGGGATTGAAACCATTACTGTCGAAGTAATGTACGCAGCTAAAGAAGCATCGAATACCTAGCCAACTAAACCAATTAATTTTCAAAAATGTATTCTAGAAATTGAGTGAATGACTATTCATAATTACATATCAATTTTAGGATCGGATAAGAGATCTATCTGTATGATAAAATTTTGTTTTAAACCGATGTGGTAAAAAGCTAGTTCTGTGGATTATGACATCCGCCATTTTGACTCGAAGATACTCTTTTATAAAAAAAGATATAGGAGCTTGGTATCAACTTTTTTTTTTTCAGCTAGGAGCAGAATCTAGGGTTAATGGAAATTAAATCAATGAGCTATCTATCGAATTTGACGTTAAGTCTCGAAGGGAAGAGCTCTTCAGGAATTGGGTTCAATCAATAAGAATCAAACGAGTTTTTTTATAGTGCTATTGTATAATTTATCAAATTAGTAACTCAATTTACAGAAATTCTGTCATGGTATTTTTCTGCAAAAATTTATCGTTTTAAACGCGTTTTCAATTTTTTTTTTTATTTTTATTTATTAAGAAGGGGGTATTCTAAATAATGCGTCTACGTTTAGCTTTAGATCATATAAAATTTAGTTATTATATGAATTTTGTATCATGGTTGTCTTATTATTATCCATTTATATTTGTTTTATTCTATCTTCATTTCATTTATTTTATTCCTCTGCGATCTTTTATAGGGAAGCACATAAGGATTTTTGTTAAGCGGTTCTTCAAGAGAAGAAGAAGAAGAAGAAATGAAAAAGATTATTAGAATTGCGAGAACGAACTGAATGAATAAAAAATGATAAACAATTGTTATCGTTTTTTATTCATTCAATAAAAAAAGAAATTTGTACTTTTTTTTTTTACTTTACTGCCATTTCTAACGATCTTTTCTTTCTATTTCTAATCATTTTTCAATATAATGTCAATCCAACAATCCTTCCCAACATTTCGGGATTGACAATAGCATATTTTTTGGATATAATAAATCCGCTATTTCTTTTTTTTTTTTATGGTGAATTCGTTCAACGGATCAGAAATAATCTGATCCGGAAAGATCACTTGATTTGATTAAGAAATGGTAAAGTTCGATTCGATTATTAATATCCTTCATGATTTGTTGTAAAGGTTCTATTTCTGATCGATTGAATCAAGTAACTGCTCTACTTCGACTGTATCTATACAAATAAGGGTTGCTAACTCAATGGTAGAGTACTCGGCTTTTAAGTGCGACTATGGTCTTTTACATGTTCGGATGAACTATTCAATTCGTCTATACCATCGGTAAAATTGGTAAGACTACGACTGATCCTGAAAAAAAAAATGGAAAAAGCAGCATGTCGTTCTAAGAATCTCGACTTTCTTTTTTGATCAGAAGCGGCGGATCAAGGAATTCAATGCATATACAAATAATAATGTATACAAATTATTGACATGTGTATACAATTGAATTTGAACAAATAAATTGATTTTGAAATAAGATCAAATAAATTCGAGAGTCCGAGTGATTAAGTCAAGTGAGTCAATGGATAAAGCTGGATGGCTTGAATCATAAGTAAAACCAGAAGAACGAGCTTCTGTTCCTCATTTCAACGAGGAATTCCCTTTACTAATCGGAAGTTAAAAGCCTTTTAGTAACCGATAAAGGAAGTTTTTCCCTGTAGTAAATTAGGGTTTTCTACATTCACCATGAGTCCTAAGTACTCGAAAACAAATGTGTAAGAGAAATAGTGTACTGACCATGTTAATTCTATTCCATGAGTCAGGAGAGCGATCGGACTGCCAAAATAAGAAATTTTCATTCTTCCTCATGACGAATGAAGATCTATGCGAAGAAAACTATCTATCTGATAGACATTTTCTATTAATGTTCCAACTAGATCGCACCATGTATTATCTTTAATAATCCAACAGGTTATTCTTACGGGGGTTTAAAAAATGGATGACTTCCAAATAAATTCAAATAAACATCGATCTTGGCAACAATTCTTTTTATATCCGCTTTTTTTTCAGGAAGATCTTTACGCAATTGCTCATGATCATCATTTAGATAGATCTGGTTCCGAGGAACCGACGGAAATTTTAGTTTCTAATTTTTTGAGTTTCCTGACTGTAAAACGTTCAATACGTCGAATACGTAAACAGAATAATTCAATTAGTTTATTCGGGAATCCCGATTCAAATCAATTCATTGAATACAATCAGAATTATTTTAAATCGATACTAAAAGGGTTTCCAATTGTCTTGGAAGTTTCGTTCGCAATGCGATCAAAAAATTTCATAAAAGGAATGGATGGATGGAATAGTCTCCGATCCATCCATTGCATATTTCCTTTTATAGAGGATAAATTTCCACATTCCAATTATATATCAGAGATACGAGTGCCCTACTCAATTCATCCGGAAATTTTGGTTCGACTTTTTCGTCGCTGGATCCTAGATACTCCTTCTTTGCATTTATTACGATGGATTCTCCATGAATGTAGTTTTAGTCGAGAAAATTTGCAGAAATCTCTGATTACACAGGGAGAAAATACGTTCTCCCTGTTCCTTTGGAATTTTTATGTGTATGAATGCGAATCGTTTTTAATTCCTCTTATTAAACGATTTTTTAATTCACAATCATTGTTATATGAATCTTTTCCGGATCGAACTCATTTTGAGAAAAAGATCAAAGATATTGTTCTATTTCCTCCTCAAAAAATTTCAACAAAAAAGATCTGGTTGTTAAAGAATTCTTTCATCCATTATGTGAGATATGGAGAAAGATCCCTTATAGCTCTAAAGGGTACGCATCTTCAAGTGAAAAAATGTAGATATCATCTGTTTCATTTTTGGCAATACTATTTTCATCTTTGGCTTCAACCGTATAGGATATGCAGTCTTGAATTATCCACCAAGATTTCTTTTTCTTTTTTAGGTTTTTTTATGCATGTTAAAATGAGACCTCTCGTGGTTAGAGCCAAAATGCTAGATGATTTATTCATTACCGATCTTATTACCAATGAATTAAACTCAATAGCTCCGATTAAACCAATTCTTCTTTCTTTAGTTAAAGAAAAGTTTTGTGACATCTCAGGGTGGCCAATTAGTAAATTGTCTTGGACCAGTCTATCAGATGATGATATTCTCGATCGATTCGATCGAATTTTTATAAATCTTTTTGATTACTACAGTGGATCCATCAATCAAAATGGTTTATATCATATAAAGTATATACTTTTAATGTCATGTGCTAAAACTTTGGCCTGTAAACATAAAACTACTGTACGTGTAGTTCGAGAACAATTAGGTTCGAAACTCTTTACAACAAAATCATTAGAATCCATTTTTTCGTCCCTTTCAAAAACTCATTCACAGAGAGAACGAATTTGGAATTCAGAAATTAGCGAGATAAACCCCCTGGCTAATTTCTGGCAAAAGATACAGAATAAATGGAAAACTGATTTTGACTAATGAAATGCTTATTGAGCAATTGCCAGGATAAATTTATGATGCTATAGATCTTTTCCAACCGGAAATCCAACCAAATGATGGATCAAATCACTACATGGAGAAAGCCGTGTGCAATGAAAATTGCAAGCACGGTTTGGGGAGAGATTTCTTGCTCCTATTAAAAAGAGCGGATAATCCACTCCATCCGATGAGTTCCGGGTTCAAGTCCCGGGCAACCCAGAGTACCAGAATCTAGCACCTAAAAGTATTTTGTCTACTTATTGCAGATCCAATGCAATTCAATGTTATCCATTGCTCTTAACAAGCAAGATAGGTAGCATCCTACTATTCTCATCTTTAAGAAATGAAAAACTCTTTCTTACCCATCGAAAGAGTTTTGTCTAATCACATTTAACTTCAAGGTCATAAGAATATTTATTACCTTGAATCATAAAACCTTGAATCATAAACAAAGAAGGAATGCCAATAGAGCGCATTAATACCATAGGTATTAATATCTACGGATACTAGTCTATTTCAATATATGTGCATATAGTTTATGGAAGGAAGAGGATTTTTATGAATATTTATAGCCATGTCAAAATGTTGGTTGACATACAGATATGACTCATATTATACTGTTGAATAACAAGCCTTATGTGTATGCTTGGGAGCTTCTAATGATTAAATAAACCAAGTTATAACCATGACCGCAATTCTAGAAAGACGCGAAAGCGCAAGCCTATGGAATCGTTTTTGCGATTGGATCACTAGCACTGAAAACCGTCTTTACATTGGATGGTTTGGTGTCTTGATGATTCCTACCCTATTGACTGCAACCTCTGTATTCATTATCGCTTTCATTGCAGCTCCTCCAGTAGATATTGATGGTATTCGTGAACCTGTTTCCGGTTCTCTTCTTTATGGAAACAATATTATTTCCGGTGCTATTATTCCTACCTCTGCAGCCATCGGTCTGCATTTCTATCCCATCTGGGAAGCAGCTTCTGTTGATGAATGGCTATACAACGGTGGTCCTTATGAGCTAATCGTTCTACACTTTCTACTTGGTGTAGCTTGCTATATGGGTCGTGAGTGGGAGCTTAGCTTCCGTCTAGGTATGCGCCCTTGGATTGCTGTTGCATATTCAGCTCCAGTAGCAGCAGCTACTGCTGTTTTCTTGATTTACCCTATTGGTCAAGGAAGCTTCTCTGATGGTATGCCTCTAGGAATCTCTGGTACTTTCAATTTCATGATTGTATTCCAAGCTGAACACAATATTCTTATGCATCCATTTCACATGTTAGGTGTAGCTGGCGTATTCGGCGGCTCTCTATTTAGTGCTATGCATGGTTCCTTGGTAACCTCGAGTTTGATCAGGGAAACTACCGAAAATGAGTCTGCTAATGCAGGTTACAAATTTGGTCAGGAAGAAGAAACCTACAATATTGTAGCTGCTCACGGTTATTTCGGCCGATTGATCTTCCAATATGCTAGTTTCAACAACTCCCGTTCTTTACATTTCTTTTTAGCTGCTTGGCCAGTAGTAGGTATCTGGTTTACTGCTTTAGGCATCAGCACTATGGCTTTTAACTTAAATGGATTCAATTTCAACCAATCTGTTGTTGACAGTCAAGGCCGTGTAATTAACACTTGGGCCGATATCATTAATCGTGCTAACCTTGGTATGGAAGTTATGCACGAGCGTAATGCTCACAACTTCCCTCTGGATCTAGCTGCTGTTGAAGCTAATTCTATAAACGGCTAATTATTCAAGATGGATTGTTAGTGTATTTCAATCCTAAAAAAGCAGTACCAATTTGGTACTGCTTTTTCCGTCTAATTTTTCTTAAAAGTTATAGTTATTGCGAACAGAGCACAATAACTGTTTATTATGCATCCAGCAGGAATTGAACCCGCGACTTCCCAATTATGAGTTGGGTGCTTTTACCATTCAGCCATGGATACATAATACTAATTATTAATTAGTATCGAGTATTGGCTCAGATCTTTTTTTTGAATACCCAAAACTATTTGTATTTTCTTTTCTAAAAAGAAAAAAAAATGTCAATGTCACTAACTTGTGTGAGAGTTGCATTGCAAGTGCAACAAATTATTAACTAAACTAAATAATAGAATCGTTTCATTATTAGTTGGTTTTCGGAGCTTAGAACCATTCATTCTTGAAATGGAATGACCGTAGACAGAGACTGCCAATTAGTTTGGGGCGGACGTAGCCAAGTGGTTCCAAGGCAGTGGATTGTGAATCCACCACGCGCGGGTTCGATCCCCGTCGTTCGCCCGGTAAAAAAAAATCGACCGGATTCAATTCATTGTGATTTTCTATAATAAATCAAATGATGAGTGGTTGACGATATAATTTGTGTATATATGTTGTTACATAAATATAACAAAATAGAAGAATAATAATATAGATATTTTCTTTTTTTGTAAAAAAAAAAAAAAGCTGAATCGACGGTAAGATTGGGATCTTTCCAAAACAACTATTTCTTATGGTTATTTCAATGAATAAATTGAAATAACGATACACGACACATTTAACATCAATATATAACATAACAAAAGCATTCATTTGCAGGCCCAAATCGAATCCCAAACCTATCTTATCCTCTTCTCATTTGTCATGCAGTAAATTATTCTATTATATTGAATAGAGAGAAATAAGTCTTAATTAGCGGGGAGTTGCCGTTTCAAATTAATGAAAAAATTTTCATTTATTGTGGAAATGAAGGATTCTTTGCTTGGCTTCCTCCATTTACTCAGGATAAAATGAGGGTGAGGGAGCTAAAAAAAACAAACAATGTTACAAAGAATGTAATGTATGTAACATACTAGAATTGATTTACTGTTATCATATCAAATAAGGCAAAGTTAAACTCAAAATTAGATCAAACGAATAACAAGTTCGGAAGATAAAAAATAAAGAAAAGGATATCAAAAGATGAAAATAGCAGTTTATGGAAAAGGCGGAATCGGTAAATCAACCACTAGTTGTAATATTTCAATTGCCCTAGCTAGACGTGGTGAAAAAGTGTTACAGATTGGATGTGATCCCAAACATGATAGTACTTTTACTCTTACAGGATTTTTGATACCTACAATTATAGATACTTTGCAGTCCAAAGATTATCATTATGAGGATATTTGGTCCGAAGATGTCATTCATAAAGGTTATGGAGGGGTAGATTGTGTGGAAGCTGGGGGGCCGCCTGCAGGTGCTGGATGCGGGGGATATGTGGTAGGAGAGACTGTGAAATTGTTAAAAGAATTAAATGCATTTTACGAATATGATATAATCTTATTTGATGTATTGGGTGACGTGGTTTGTGGAGGTTTTGCTGCTCCGTTGAACTATGCAGATTACTGTCTCATTATTACAGATAATGGATTTGATGCATTATTTGCAGCTAATCGTATTACTGCTTCTATAAGGGAAAAAGCTCGTACACATCCACTCCGATTAGCAGGTTTGGTTGGAAATCGCACATCTAAAAGAGATCTTATCAATAAATATGTAGAAGCCTGTCCAATGCCCGTAATAGAAGTGTTACCTCTTATTGAAGATATTCGAATTTCGAGGGTAAAGGGGAAAACCTTATTTGAAATGGTTGGATCCGAACCATCTCTTAACTATGTATGTGAATATTATTTAAACATAGCGGATCAAATATTGTCCCAACCAGAAGGTATTGTGCCAAAGGAGATTCCAGATCGGGAATTATTCAATCTACTCTCTGACCTTTATCTCAATCCTATTGATGAGGGGAAACATCAAAATAATAAGGAAAATTTACTTGGGTTTACGACGATTTAATCCACATAGTTATAATCAGTTATGTCAGTGAAAATTGATGAAACTCTCATTGTCGAATGTGAGACAGGTAATTATCATACTTTTTGTCCAATTAGCTGTGTATCTTGGTTATATCAAAAAATTGAAGATAGTTTCTTTTTAGTTGTGGGTACAAAGACATGCGGTTATTTTCTGCAAAATGCACTTGGAGTAATGATTTTTGCAGAACCTCGCTATGCAATGGCAGAATTGGAAGAAGGAGATATCTCGGCTCAATTGAATGATTATGAAGGATTAAAAAAACTCTGTATTCGAATAAGAAAAGATAGAGACCCTAGCGTGATTATATGGATAGGTACTTGTACTACAGAGATAATAAAAATGGATTTGGAAGGTATGGCACCTAAACTAGAATGGGAAATTGGAATCCCAATTCTAGTGGCAAGAGCGAATGGACTCGATTATGCCTTTACTCAAGGAGAAGATACTGTGTTAGCTGCCATGGCACATCGTTGTCCAGAACCGGAATTCTCCGTTCGTGAACGAAAACAAACTATACAACATTTTTTGACTTTTCATTCTAGAAAAAAAGAGGAATTGGTTGAATATGCAAATCACCCTTCCTTAGTTCTTTTTGGATCTTTGCCGTCCAACGTCGCTTCTCAACTAAATCTAGAATTAAAACGTCAATCCATCAAGGTATCAGGTTGGTTACCTGCTCAAAGATATACCGATCTTCCATCATTGGGTGACGGAGTTTATGTTTGTGGTGTTCACCCATTTTTGAGTCGGACAGCGACAACTTTGATAAGACGCGAAAAATGTCAATTAGTTGCAGCTCCTTTTCCTATTGGTCCAGACGGAACGCGTGCTTGGATTGAAAAGATTTGTCCTGTATTTGGTGTTGAACCCCAAGGTTTGGAGGAAAGGGAGGAACGAGTATGGGAAAGTTTAAAAGATTATCTTGATTTGGTACACGGTAAATCTGTCTTTTTCATGGGAGATAATCTGCTAGAAATATCTCTAGCAAGATTCTTAATCAGATGTGGAATGATTGTTCATGAAATTGGCATTCCATATATGGATAGACGATATCAAACTGCTGAATTATCACTTTTACAAGATACATGTATAAAGATGTGTGTACCAATACCACGAATTGTGGAGAAACCGGATAATTCGAATCAAATACGACGTATACGCGAATTACAACCCGATTTAGCTATCACGGGAATGGCTCATGCTAACCCGCTAGAAGCAAGAGGAATTAGTACTAAATGGTCAGTTGAATTTACTTTTGCTCAGATTCATGGGTTTGCCAATGCAAGAGATGTACTTGAATTGGTTACCCGACCTATACGTCGTCAGAAAAATTTAGAAGACTTGGGCCGAACCACTTTGGTCAGAAAAGAATAAGTTTAAATTGAAGATAATGAAATCCATCTAATTTGATTTTAATTCTTATTATTAGAATAACGGGAGATTTGAAATCATTATAGAAGTCATTTCAAATCTCCCGTTATTAATATGACTTATGACTTTTGTATTAAAGTCATTTCTCTAACATTCTTTATTTTCCTTTTTTTAGATAAACTTAGACAAATGGAGTGTAGAGGTACGTATAAAGCACGAGATTAGAAAAATTGATATCAAAACTCTATTTTTATTTAATTAATAGAATGGAATTGAAATTGAGAAATTTTATTGTTTTAGAATATATATAATATTCATTATATTACTATTTTCTTTTTTCATTTTTGAATCTATTTAGATGGGATATACATAGATCAATACATATAGATCTATGTTTACGTGGATAAACTCTTTTTAAAAAAAGTATGCTTCATTCTTTTTTTTTGCACTCAATGAGAATCTTGTATTTCATAAAAATCAGGTGCAATATAGTCTTTGCGCAAAGGCCACCCAATCCAACTTTCTGGCATCAATATACGTTTTAGATATGGATGACTTTCATAAAATATTCCCAACATATCATAAGATTCCCGTTCCTGGAAATTAGCACCTTTCCAAATACATAGAACAGACGGGATTCTGGGATCTTCCCTTGGGACAAATACTTTTATACACACTTCTTCGGGTTCATCTGCATTATCGTTTATTCTCGTAAGATGATATACACTAGCTAAGGAACCTCCTGGTGCTACATCATAAGCGCATTGAGAACGGAGATAATTAAAACCATAAACATATAAAGCAACGGCTACAGAGACCCAATCTTCAGATTTGATTTGTAATGTTTCTGTGCCTTGGTAATCAAAACCCAAAGGTCTATGAGCCAACTTATGCTTGGCTAGCCAAGCAGATAACCGACCTTGCATTTGATTACTATTTATTGTCAAAGTATCTGTATAAGGATTTGACATTTTTCATGGAATTTTCAAAATTTATTTCCTGCTCGTTACTTTTTACTCACGATTATTCATTCGCCAGCAAACTCTCGTATTTTCAAATGTTTCAAAGGGTATGATATCTCTGAAATCGATTCAGATGTTTTGGGAGTGATCTCTAAAGTTGATTTACGAGATTCATAAGATTGATGAAAAAACTTATCCCCCTTATTTTCAATAATAATACTGGACCCAATATGAAACCTATGCTTTCTACTGAAATACCTCTTTCTTTGTTGAAACTCATATCTATCTTCAGATATTTCTTGAGCTATTTTTTCACGAAGTTTTATTATAGCATCTATAATAGCTTCTGGTTTAGGAGGACAACCCGGCAAATAGATATCCACAGGAATTAACTTATCTACTCCGCGAACGGTACTATAAGAATCTGTACTAAACATTCCTCCTGTAATAGTACAGGCTCCCATAGCAATTACATATTTTGGTTCCGGCATTTGTTCATATAATCTCACTAAAGAAGGAGCCATTTTCATGGTCACAGTTCCGGCTGTTATAAGTAAGTCGGCTTGCCTAGGACTGGATCTTGGCACCAAACCGTAACGATCAAAGTCGAATCGCGAACCTATTAATGAAGCAAATTCGATAAAACAACAACTAGTACCATAAAGGAGCGGCCATAGACTAGAAAGTCTCGCCCAATTGGACAGATCGTTTAGAGTAGTGGAAATCACTGAATTTGGAGTTGCTTGATGAAGTAAAGATGATTCTATAGGATTTATCGCCGGCTTTAGATTGAGATAATTTTCTACTCGTCTTTTATCATTCCAAAATTTGGGGGTTAAGACCATTCCAATGCTCCTTTTCTCCATGCATAAACTAAACCAACAATTAAGATAATCACGAAAATAAAAGCTTCTATAAATGTAAATAGCCCCAAAATATCAAAACTCATAGCCCACGGATAGAGAAAGACTGTTTCCACATCAAAAACAACGAAAACTAAAGCAAACATATAATAGCGAATTCTAAATTGGATCCAAGTATCTCCCATTGGTTCTATACCTGATTCGTAACTAGTGGCTTTCTCCGGTCCTTTATTTATTGGAGCCAAACTTCTTGAAATTGAGAATGCCAGAAGTGGAATAAGACTGGATATGGATAAATATATCCAAAAAGTATCATATTCAGAAAATAGAAACATAAATAGATGATTCCTGTTTTGTTTCAATAAATCGAATTCTTTTATTTGTTGTATTGTCCATTTATTAATCGCTTCTCTCCCCTCCCGAATGATTCATTATCATTTTTGTACATTAATTCAATGTTTCGTCTGTGACTTAACACGGAAATGAATAAAAGAATATTTTGTATTGAATAAAAAAAAATTAGGAAATGGTTCGAACCCGTGCAATTCGGCAGACTTCACGTTAGTTCGTGTTGTAACGTGTTAATATGGTTTGATGTAAGGGAATTTTATCTATTGAAATAAGGGAGCTTTCAGGGTCGTTATTTCTAACGATGTGAGATGTGCTAACAAATTAAAAAGACAACCGAGTTCGATTAGAACCAATTATCCACCCGTGGAATATAGAAAATCTTTCATAAACAAAATAAAAAGATTATGTATGTGCTCATATTTAGTTCGACACGATGTCCGATCTGTTCTTCTTTATAACAGAGATATTGAAGAATAAGAGTCTGCTCTGGATCGCAGTCGAAAGACTATTTATTCTATTATGAATAATTCCAAAATTTTTTTATTTTCGTATTTCCTCTTTCCTTTTTCTTTAATGATCTTCTGTGTAAGTCGTCAGTTCCTTTAAATAGCAAATAAATTGGATGCTTTTTTTCATTTAAGACTAGCATCGGATCATGAGGACAATATGAGAAAGAAAACATAGAAGAGTTTTCTAATTGTATAGGGCTATACGGGCTCGAACCGTAGACCTTCTCGGTAGAACAGATCAAATTTCTTATTACCAAAATGATTTGAACTGTTCCAAGAACCCAACATGCATTTTTATTGCATTGGGCTCTTTCATTAACTGATGGAAAAATAAGTTAGTCTGCCATTCTTTTCCGGAACAGAACAGATAATAAGATGGCTCCGTTTGCTTGAAACGAATCATTTTTCGGAAGCAATCCCAAAGTGCTTCAAAAGATTCCCTTGACGTAGGTCTGTCATGCTTAGACATAGATTCTCCAAATGGAGTCTCTCTCACCCCAAAATAAGAATATGAGACTTCATACACCTCAAAGTTCATAGAGCGAAAAGAAATGTTTTTTGAGATCCTCGTACGTATTATACTCATTATGTCTGACATTGAATGCCCCCGAGATTGACCATATCAACTAGATCTATAGTTCGAATCATAGAACGAACTTCATCTTTGTCATGCTATTGTTCTCCTAATTACATAGAGTAAGACTAAAATCTATTTTATGAACCGAATGAACTAATAAACTCTTCTGAAAACCATTGGCGCACGTGTAAACGAGGTGCTCTACCTAGCTGAGCTATAGCCCTTCACAGTTTAGTCTTAAAAATAGACTAATAAAATAGATCACTTTCTGTCAAGATGATATTTGATTTAATCATTCTTAAGGGCATATTGTTTATATGTCTAATTATGCCTAGAATTTAGGTATGACTCAATAAAGAACCTACTTAACTCAGTGGTTAGAGTATCGCTTTCATACGGCGAGAGTCATTGGTTCAAATCCAATAGTAGGTAAAACTTATTTGCTCCAATTGAGTAATAAATCGGAGCAAATAAGTTTTACTCTGTTTTGAATAAAATAAATTCGTGAATAAAAAAGAAAAATTCATTCCATTTTTAAATAATGATAATGAATCCATTTTGAGGTCATTATCGAAGTTGAACTTTACAAAGAAAGAGATTACTAAGTAAAAGTTAGAACTCCAAAATGATTATTGACTGATCAACTCATTACAGAGCATTTGTGCTTTTTTAGGTTTTTTTGCTAACAATTAGCAATTGGAATCAATATCCTATTTATTATTTATGAGAACCAATCCTTTTCTTTTTGGGATTTCCGCACTTGTCGAAAAGAAGGCAGGACGTATTGCTCAGATCATCGGCCCAGTACTAGATGTATCTTTCCCTCCAGGTAGTATGCCTAGAATTTACAATTCTTTGATAGTTAAAGATAACGATACGACTGGTCAACCAATAAGTGTGACTTGTGAGGTACAACAATTATTAGGAAATAATAAAGTTAGAGCTGTCGCTATGAGTGCTACAGACGGTTTGATGAGAGGAATGAAAGTAATTGATACAGGAGGGCCACTTAGTGTTCCAGTTGGTGAAACTACTCTCGGGAGAATTTTTAATGTTCTTGGGGAACCCGTGGATAACTTAGGTCCTGTAGATGCTCTCACAACATCTCCTATTCATAGATCTGCTCCTGCCTTTACACAGTTGGATATCAAGTTTTCAATCCTTGAAACAGGCATTAAAGTGGTGGATCTTTTAGCTCCTTATCGCCGTGGGGGAAAAATTGGATTATTCGGGGGAGCTGGAGTGGGTAAAACAGTCTTGATTATGGAATTAATCAACAACATTGCTAAGGCTCATGGAGGGGTTTCTGTGTTTGGTGGAGTGGGAGAACGTACCCGTGAAGGAAATGATCTTTACAAGGAGATGAAAGAATCGGGAGTCATTAATGAACAAAATATATCCGAATCCAAAGTAGCTCTGGTTTATGGTCAGATGAATGAACCACCAGGAGCTCGTATGAGAGTAGGTTTAACTGCTTTAACTATGGCTGAATATTTCCGAGATGTCAATAAACAAGATGTACTTCTATTTATTGACAATATCTTCCGTTTTGTCCAAGCAGGATCAGAGGTATCCGCATTATTAGGCAGAATGCCTTCCGCAGTGGGTTATCAGCCAACTCTTAGCACGGAAATGGGTTCTTTACAAGAGAGAATAACTTCTACGAAAGAAGGATCTATAACCTCCATTCAAGCAGTTTATGTACCTGCAGATGACTTGACTGATCCCGCTCCTGCTACAACATTTGCACATTTAGATGCTACTACTGTACTATCGAGAGGATTAGCTGCCAAGGGCATCTATCCAGCGGTAGATCCGCTAGATTCCACATCAACTATGCTCCAACCTTCGATCGTAGGCAAAGAACATTATGAAACTGCGCAAGGAGTTAAACAAACTTTGCAACGTTATAAGGAACTTCAAGATATTATAGCTATTCTTGGATTAGACGAATTATCAGAAGACGATCGTTTAATCGTGGCAAGAGCAAGAAAAATTGAACGGTTTTTGTCACAACCCTTTTTTGTAGCAGAGGTATTTACCGGTTCCCCCGGTAAATATGTGAGTCTAATAGAGACGATTAGAGGTTTTCAAATGATCCTTTCCGGAGAATTAGATGGTCTACCCGAACAGTCTTTTTATTTGGTAGGTAACATTGATGAAGCTACCGCAAAGGCTATGAACTTAAAAGAAATTTAAAAAAAAAAAAAAAATGAACCTAAATCTTCGTGTACTCACTCCCAATCGAGTTGTTTGGGATTCAGAAGTTCAAGAAATAATACTTACTACCAATAGTGGTCAAATGGGTGTATTACCCAATCATATTGCAATTGTAACAGCTTTGGATATAGGAGTCATGAAAATACGACTCAATGCCCAGTGGTCCACTATGGCTTTGATGGGTGGTTTTGCCAAAATAGGCAATGATGAAATCACATTATTGGTAAATAATGCAGAAAGAGGTATTGATATAGATCTTCAAGAGGCTCAGGAAAGTTTTAGACTAGCGAAAGTTGATCGTGCGCGAGCTGAAGGCAAGAGACAAGCAATCGAGGCTGATGTGGCTCTCAAAAGAGCTAGAACACGACTAGAGGCTGCTGATGCAATTTTATTAAGATAAACTACGAAATTGTATTGTAAGTAAATAGATTCCAATCCTAAGGAAGTCTTTAACTGTCTGATCCAATAACTAAGCACATTTCCACCTATGCCCATGCCGTCTTCTATTGCAATTTATTTGCTTTTTTTTTCTTCTTCGCCTAAAGTGAAGAAATCTACCACATTTCACTATTTAATAATAGAATAAATTGAAATTGCCGAAAGGTCCTCAGGTCAAACTAAGAAATTAGGTTGCATCATACATACAAAACATGATACAATATAACTTGAATGAAAGAAAAACCTTTTTGACAATAGAGGCTACAAAATGAGTATTTTGTACAAAAATTTTGTATTGTATTACAATACAAAAGGGATTCTTTACGTTCGACACCCAGGTCGAGTAGACCTTGTTCTTGTAAGAGCTATTAACCAATAAATCATAGGGAGGGACTTATTT